CTATGCATTATTAAAGATTATTAAAGATTATTTATAAGAAGAAGTGAAGCAGCTAAAAAAGAAAAAAAAATATATATATAGATATATTTGTCCTGCTTCTTTTTTTATCCAATGAGCCTTTAAGGTTAAAATCTTTGTCAGTTCAGTTTTTTTACGCTTATGCTTTTGGTAGCAAGTGGTGAAGGGCTCGAACGTACTAATCGTTCGGCCCTAAGGTGCCAAAAAATCTAGATTTTTTGGGCGCAGCCCTATTCGCAAAGCCAATAGGGTGCGGCCAAAATATAGTTTTTTTCCCAAAAAATCGCAGCACCAAAAAATTAAAAAACAAATAAGATCAAAAAGGCCATCATTAAGGCAAACAAAGCAATAGCTTCTGTTAAAGCGAAACCTAAGATGGCATAACCAAATAATTGCTTAGCCAATGATGGATTTCGCGCAACAGAATGAGGTTGGATAGGGGGGTTATTTTCATATCGCCCTTCGCAGCAATAAGAAGGTACCTATGATGCACAACTCCCCCCCCCCGATAGAACCGTACGTGATAGTTGCCCATCATACGGCTCCTCTTTTTTCATCTCTTACGTTATTTTTTTACTTCTTTTTTTAGAAAAAAAAGATTTGTGCCCTGAAGACCCTCGTACGCTTGGCAAGTGTAGTCAGAGAATAACGTGGCAGCAAGGGCGCAACATATATTATATTATATTATATATTGCTGCACCCCTTCAACAACTTTCTCAGTTTTATGAGCTTTTAGTCTGGGCAGCATCGTTTTGTTTTCGCCATGAGCTTGTGTCTTTGCTTTCGATATAGCGATAGCTTTTTTCTACTTTGGATTCGGGATTTGAGAGGTTCGGAGTCACGTTGCATCTTTTAGCGCTGATTTATTCAGCTAAATATTGCGAAGTATGAGTGATACGGCACAACCTTGGGGTTTCCGCTTCAGGCGGGGTTTCCTACTGAATTAATAAGAAAAAAGATATACCTGCGACCTGTGCCTTTGCCTTGCAATAACTTCAATATCCACTCAATAAACCGGATTTGTTACAAAGGAATGAAGACTAAGCGGTGCCGGTCGATTGTGTCATAACACTTTCTAATGTAAATTCCAGTAACCACAAGATTGCCCTCCAAGTTCTTTTCGATCTCCTTGAGGGCCGCCACCTCCGAATACATTTAAGGAATTGCGGCCTTCGAGAGTCATGTGCATTGCCTTCGGTACAATATGATCTTTCGGGTTCCCTATGGGTTTTTTGACGCGCAACGAAAAAAAAAAAATTTAGATTTTTTACGGGCTCTCTTAGGCTTTTTGGAACAATTCTAGGCTAATACCTCCCAGTGTTTTCATTTCGGGTCCCATCTGCTTATCCGAGTTAGATTTCAGCTTATCTTAAGCTACTATCAGTACGTTTAAGTCCGATATTATCTTCATCAGGTTCTCATACTTCCTTCCCATTAGGTTCACGCGTAAGATTGAATAATTTTGCCAAGCAAGCAGCAAAAAAACAGTATTTTTTTTGCTTTTTCTGGTAAAAAGCCAGAACTACATTCCTCGCCAGAGAAAAAATATAGACCTGCGGCCTTTTCTGTGGGAGGTTTTCTATTCATCCCCGAATGGATATCTCTGTCACCAGGATTACCATCCTTGTAGCTGTCATCTTTGTCGACCCGCCCGGCCTGTTCAGTGCTTTCTAAGCCTAACCGACGTTAGTCGGCGACCACAGGTCGTTCATTCCCCCCCTAGGGGCTCCCTTTCACCGTCGATTCTTAGTATACTTAAGTAAGGGCGGCAACCTGTGATGAGAATAATCCCCCCTAGTTTATAAGAGCGGCTATTGTCGAGATTCGTCCGCCTACACTTAAACAAGCCACTTCCCTAACTCCGCGGCATTGCCAGCTCCTCGTGAGTTGGCGGGAGTTGGATTACTGCCCAAGGCCCCGGCAGAACGCAAAGCGTCATCGGGTTTCAGATGCGAAGCTCCGCACATCGAAGAATTCCGATAGGGTGCTTTTTCCCCCCCCGGTCAGAACCACACGTGCAAAGTTTCTTCGCATGTGGCTCGTCCATGGCAAAATTTTTCAGCTTTTGCGGCTTCTTGCCGTATAAGCACTACTAGTCCTCTCTGCACAGGGATACACGGCTACTATGCGATTCCATCCCTCCTATTCCGCGTGCACCTCATAACTATGGCATTTGCAGCATAGTGTGATCTATTTTCTAGATTTGGCTATGGCTACTTTAACAAGAGCCCTTTGGTCTTTGGGTCTTAAGTGATGTAGTGCAAGCTGGTTTGTGCTACCGCACAAGTCGGATTCATCCGTGTATTGTGAGTAATCTACCCGGCTGTAGCCACACTTCACTCTAGAATAAGGTTCTTCGAGTGTAGTTATCTCACTAAGTAAAGCGGGGGCTTTGATTTTATGTGAAACTTTTTTCTATTTTTTGGAGAAATGAGTAGTATAGTGACGCTACCTTTTGCGCCTTTTTGGTAATCTGCAGGTTCGGACCAAATTTGTAGAAAGCAGCCTCGGCCGGCTGTAGGCTACGCTATCTGGCTAAAGAGCGCAGGAGGCGCCACCGGTCTGCGTGCGGTCTGCCGCGCTTTTTATTGGCATTAGTTTAGTAGTTGCTTTCGCTGATTCTTGCTACCCTTTACAGACGCGGGCATGCCCGCGTCTGTAAAGGGTAGCACATTACCATTTACAGCCCTTTCCTCAAAATTTTTCACGTTACGGGCATTGTCGCATGCACGACTTGCTTTGCCCAGTGTATCCCCCGGAGTACTTATGACTGATCTGTCACCCATTTCTTTTTAGTCTATACCTCGCCTCTTTGGCTGGCATGTACCCAAGTGTTAACCTTAAAGGGTCCATTGGGGTGATCCCTCGCTTTCACGTTTGGGTGCTTGCTCGTGGTTTAGGTTAGTGAGCGGTTTTTCATGCTTCTTGCAGTTTCCCCCGGAGGGTTGTTCGCACCAAGAATTTAGTTGGGTCTTGGAGCCTTCCGGGCCACCTTTGTTGGAAGGGGTAACGCTTGACCCTGACGCACTCGTGATAACCGTGCCACGAAACTTAACTAGGCCCCATGCTATGGTTCCTTGCGGTCTGTTTCCGCCACAGGTTAGGGGACCGCCCAGGCGATAATCTATTAACCTTCACTGATCCAAACGCGCTCTAGCGAGGCGCACACTAAATACGTTTCCAATACCTATAGCAGCTCCCGCTAAAGCAATGGTAGCTGCTCCTGCTCCAATGTTAACCTAAGCCACTCTATTGCTGACGCAGCTCGGCTTCCGAACCGTACATGAGCCTACGGCCTCATACGGCTCTTCTCATAATGTTTGTATCTTCGAGAGTTTTGGCCATGTAAAAGAAAATTTTAACAATTAAAAGTTTGCATAAATGTCTTGCTTGTCCTCCGCTTTTCTCAAGAGTAATATGATCCACTTCTAAAAGAACCCTGACATCCCTATCCTTCCCTTCACTTTCAAAAGCCTAAGCTCGTGTCGACTCAGAAAGCTTTGGCAGTCTTACATCTAATTAAGTACATTGTATCACCATCGAACGAATGCTTACCAAAAAAATACATATATTTTTTTTTCTTTTTTTTTCGCAACTGGGTTCGGGTGGCGAACCAAGCGCATGTCTTCTGAAATAGCTTAACCAAGAATAAAAAATTTTTTTTTTATTTGATCACTGGACGAAAGTCGAAGGGATGCGATGCACGGATTGTGCACCGTTATTTAACTGCAATGTTCGCGCCATCTTCAATCTTGGCTCTTTGGTGGTGAGTATTGTCCACCCTGTTTACAGTCTGCCTTTGTTCAATATATCTATCAATATGGCCTGTGTTCCAGCCGTTAACCTCTTTTGGAGTGCCTGCATTTTGTTTTCCATGGTTATTCTGCCGCGAAGCCTTATAGATTCTATCCTGGATTTTAATCTGAACACGAGCTCTTCGGCCTTTGGCCGGGGCATAGCGTGTCCAGGCCGCAGGTAAAAAAAATAGATTTTTTATTGAAAAATATCACTTAAAAAAAAATATATATATTTTTTACCCGGAACACCCAGTTTTTTTTAAAGTTATGAGTCTCCAAGTAAGCATATCACAATAATTTATCACCGCGCTTTCGCTTTTTGGAGAATCCTGCTACCAATGAACATGTGGCCTGGCTAGCCTACCCTACGATCATTTGTTTGGAGTTCAAGGTAGTTACCCCGTTCCCGAGTCGGATTGTTGCGAAAACCTGAGAAACGAGCAATACTGCGGGAGGTGGAACACGCACGTAGAACGTAGTGAAAACAACTACTTTCCTGGCCTCTTTTACTGTATTCCTAGAATGCCTATGATTAGAAATCAAGCTAATCATACTCGTCCTCATTGACTTGTAGTCTAGCCCCCAGTAAGGGTTCAGCATACCGAAGGTGATCGGGCACCGAAGCTTTAACTCGTTAACCAAAGTGTTCCTCTCGGTTTTCTTCCTGCGATCATTCTGCTATGAATTCCGGGGTTGCCACTCCCATGTGATGATCGAGAGTTTGCGGGACATTACCGCGCGACAGGGATTACACCTGCATCCGACAAGAGTTAGAATACTAAGTTCCGGCCAAAAAAAAATCTAGATTTTTTTTAAGTATTTTTAGGTTTGTGGGCCAACGGGTCGCACTAATTTTGCACCTTCTAGCATAACAATTTCATTTTTGTTTCTGTCAAAACAATGACCATTCAAGGGCTGATCAATCGAAATGAGGCCAACCCAACCATTTAGCCAAGTGATGTCATATTCATTTCATGTGGTTAAAACACAAATGAAGGCGGAAAGACGTGTTCTATTTACACAATCTCGACTAATGGAGCAAGCCAGGAGAGACTGGAGTCGTATGGCTGAGAGTTGCGCCTCATACTCAGTTTCATGAGGAATGCAATTACTATGTAATTGCGGGCGTAGCAAAAATCTATTTTTTTTCGGCCTTTTATCACGTTTATGTAATCTTTTATAAGACGAGTAAAATAGCCTCGGGTTCGCTTTCGAGTTTAGCCGATCCTTCTTTCCTTAAAAAAAAAAATCCGTGTAATAAATTGATCTAAAGTTAATTATTGTCGTTTTTTCTAGAAAGAAAGTATCTTTACCCATAAACTTGGCTGGTTTTCATAATAAGACTGGAAAGGATTGGTACTTGTTGTTCTCTTCCCAGATATGATAAACTCGCTGTTAAATGCTAACGAGGGCTTCCTACATTAGCATTAGAAAATGATGAAACCGGGTCTGTACCCCGAAATTTCACTATATTGCATTGTCAAGTAATTGAAAATGAATAACTTTATGATGATATTTAAACACGGCGTTTTTTAGGGGGTCGGCATCCATTATGTGGGGTTGGGGTTACATCTCTAATTTTGGTAATAATAAGACCTCCTAGTCGTAAACCACGTAGCGACGATTCCTTTCCATAACCTAACCCTTTTATTTCAACTTCAACCGACTTAATTCCCAGTTGAATAGCAGTTCGGGCCGCATTTTCTGCAGTTGCTTGAGCAGCATAATTGGTTGAGCGACGAGATCCCTTGAACCCCAATGAACCTGAGGAGGACCAAGTTTTTGTATCTCCTTTATGATCTGTTACAGTAATAATGGTATTACTTAAAGTTGATCGAATATATGCAATACCGTGCTTTTTTTTCTTCTGCATGAGTTTTTTTTGAATGTTTAGATTTTGTTTGATATCATCGATCGGGTTTTTTTACAATCCATCTTATCTGTTTACTAATTAAAAAAAAAATTTGTGGAAAAAATTTGTACAAAATAATCCATTAAACAAAAGAGAACGCCGCAGCTTTTGGTTCTCTGGGTGAGAGATTCTATTATCCGAGCCCGCCCTGCCGAAAGGCAGTTACGGTGCAAAAATAGATAAAAACTATGCGATGACTCAAAAAAAAAAATATATATATATAGATTTACTGCGCCCTTTGACTTGTTGCGCCTATATGCCAACCAATAGGAGCCGGCCTTACCAATCGATGATGTTTTTGCGGAGGAAAAGCCAATAACAAAATGTGTAATGAAATTTAAATTTCATTACACATCGCTTCGCGCCTTCATCATTTTATTATGGATAATGGGAAAAAACTTACAGCCTGCGGCCTGAATCAACTTCGTTGATTGATCGAAACGTTTCTGAATTTGCGACAAGTCTTAGCATTAGTATGAGTTCGTTGACCACGTAAGGGCAATCCCGCATTATGGCGAAAACCACGATAACAACCAATACTCATCAATTGTTTAATATCCCTCTGAATTACTCTTGCTAATTCTAAATCAACTAAATAATTTTGACTTATTATTTTGATAATTCGGTCAATTTGATACTTAGTTAACTTATTAACTCTAATGTTATCATTAAAACCTAATTGAGCACACACTTGAATTGCTTTTTTGGGGCCAAGTCCAAAGATTCGAGTTAAAGCAATTTCTACTTGTTCATTCGGCACTAAATTAGTTCCTAAAATATATGACATGATTTATTTTTTTTTTCCTTGTTTTTTATGTAGAATTTCGTTTCGATATTGTATACCTTTTCCTTTATAAACTTCAGGAGGTTTACAACTTTTGATGCTGGCAGCAAATTGAGTTACTTTTTGATGATCTATTCCAGTACAACAAATGATATTAGGCTTGAAGCAAAAAACGCGAACTGCAGACGTGACTTGAAGTCGAATCTCATGACTAAACCCTAATTTTAGATATAAAATAGAGCCTTGTGGATTAGTACTGGCTTTGTACCCAACTCCAATTATTTCCAAAAAACAAAATAATTTGGCTTCCATAAACTTGACTTAATTTTTTTTTATAAACCATTTTCTATAGAATCTCGCCATCGGTTTTTCATCCTTCACGATCCCATATCAAAGCCCACTTTGAAGTGGAGAAGATTCTTTCTTCGACACCTTGATGCTGACAAAAAGCAAGCGTTTTCTTCTCTTGTTTCTTTTTTCGCAATACTTCGCATGATTTACTGATGGCAAGTAGCATGCAAAGGCGCGAAGCGAAGAGTATCCCAGCCGCGACCTTCGTTGGGTAGATTCGTAAACGCGGACGGATAGAGAGTTTCTCGTACGCTCATTCAAGCATGCTGCGCGGTCTTCGACCCTTGCTTGCTTCTTATAGCGGATGAGATTGGCGCGTAACCTAATCAAAATCTTGTAGAATTCTAGCAATAGAGTTGTTACACGCCATCAACTCGCACACCAACGTATACAAAGAGTAGCCACACGGCACACCGGTCGAGTTCGTTCAGTATTCAGAAACCAAAGAGCGCACAGCGTTGCATGCAAAGGACTTCAGTCCCCAAACACACAAAGCAAAAAAAAAGCGTACAAAAAAGAGTTTTTGCTGCATCCTATACTCGCAAAGCTAACCTTTATTCCATTGACTACCAACACGATTTGTTTATGCCTAGTAAAGAACCTTTAGATGCTAATTCACGAGAAACTAGACGAGAAACGCGAAATAACTTAGAAACGGAACGAGGGCGACCTGTGAAAATACATCGGTTTCTTACTCGTGTTCTGGAACTATTTCTTGGCAACTTAGACGATTTGAAAAAAGATTCATAACGTATTTCATTAGGGAGGTTTTTCTGTCGAGAAATAGCTTTCCATTGCATTCGCTCTAATTCATATTTAGCCACAAGTAATCTACATCTATGATCTCGTTTCATTTGATTTGTTGACATATGACTAAACCTCTTTTTGCAAAAAACCACTCCACAAAATGAAAGCCTCATCTTGTGTTTTGGCTGAAGTAACAATAGTTACATCAAACCCTTGAATATGTTCAAAAATCTCAAAATGATTTTGTATTTCCGGAAATAATCGTAACAACGGCGTTGGCATTGATAATTGAATGGAGCTTTTTTGTACTTTAACTGAGTAATCGTAAAAAGATATTATCGTAATAAGTTTTTCCAAGAAATTATACATGGTATGCCCTCGTAGAGTGCTTTGTGCTAGGTAAGTGACATATCCTGTGTCTTTTTTCGACTCTCGATTCAATATAAATTTATTAAATCGAAACGACTTTCCTGCCGAATCTCTGCTTCGTGTCCGTATGAATTTTTGACCACAAACAATCTCCATAGCTAATTTTACATTTTTTATCAAATTAGAGGGTGCCTTTGGAACTATTATTATTTTACACAATCTCGGAACTTCCATAATGTTGCCATAATTCAATTTTAACAACAAATCTTGACGTAATAAATTTTCGTAATGAAAACGGAGTCTATTTGGAGTGAACATAAGTTGGCTGCTTTTTTTTTTATTTCAGGTAAAAACGAATATAAGCACCGTCCCCTATCTGATTTCTAAATAGCGGGCTGTTATGCCTTCCTTTTACATAATAAAAAGAAAAGCGTAAAAGGACGTAGTAGCAAGCTCTTGATTAGCTTTGTGCCCCAAGAAAGCGAAAAAAATGTTTTTTTAACTTTTCGCAGCAATTTAGCCCGGAAGCCTTAGCGCTTCACTCAGGGGTCTTCGACCTCAACGCCATGCGCTTTATTCTATTCGAAAACAAGAAAAGTGCTGTGTGGAACAAAACTCCGCTACGCAATTTAATCTATTACATGGTTCACCTAGAAGGCTGCGAACAAAATAATCGTCTTGGACTTGAGGCCGAAGGCCTCAAGGCATTTTATTCTGTTCCGCGGGCTAACAGTACTTTATTCGCATTGCAAATAAATTGTAAGTCGCGCCGTTACTTCATTCCAAAAGGCGCAGCAAAGAGCGTTATATAGATATTTATTTCTTTTTTTAGGCTTTTTTTTTAACCCTTGGGCTATATTTATTGGGGTCAAAGACCATTAATTATTTATAATAATAAATTTTTTACTCGCTTTACGGTTTCAACACTTCTATCGTCTCGACTGCTTGTTCGTTTTCAGGCTGATAGAGGCCATAAGTTTACAAAGATTCCTGGTCTTTACCCATTTTCTTTGCTTTGCTCCGTGCCTTTCGGCCTCGCTTTTTATTTATTAACTAATTAAAACCATTGAACAAACTTGGTTGACAAACATAGTTTATGCGCTGCTAATGTGGCAGCTTGTTGCGCATTTGACAAACTCACACCATCCATTTCAAATAAGATTTGTCCCTCTACCACACGAGCAATCCAACCTGTAGAATTCCCTTTTCCTTTTCCCATTCTGACTTCGGTGGGTTTACTGCTAATAGGAATATCTGCGAAAACTCTTACCCATATTTGACCATTTCTTCGCAATTCTCTGCTTATAGCACGACGCGCTGCTTCAATTGCTTGATATGAGATACGACCAGCTTCACAACTTTTCATGCCATATTTTCCAAAACAAAGTTGTGTACCGTCTGCTTTGCAACCCTTAAATCTGCCTTTTTGATATTTATGAAATTTTGTACGTTTTGGATATAGCACAACTTGTCCCTTTTTTTTGTGTTAAAAATATGAAACCCACACTTTGACACCTAAAATCCCATAAGGAGTAGATGCTTGTGCTTTCGCATAATCGATTTGATTGGAAAATACATGTAAAGAGGTTTCACCGTACTTTTTGCATTCAGTTTTAGCTATTTCTGCGCCATTTAATCGGCCCGAACAACAAATACGGATTCCTTTAACATATTGGCATTTTTCAATCTCTTGAAATGTAGATCTACAAATTTGTCGAAATGATTTTTTTTGTTCTAGTTTCCAAGATATTTCTTGAGCAATTAGAGAAGCACTTTGATAAACAGAAGCTATTTTGACTGGCCTAATTAAGGTATTAGTTTTTGTTTGGTTAGATAAAAAAAATTGCATTTTTTTCCAATAATAATAACGACTGAACAAAGAGTGAACTTTCCTCCATTTAGCATCTCTTGAAATAAAGGGAGCACCAAAATCCAATATAGACCAGGGTTGACGAATCGGCTCTGTGTTTTTCATTATGTAATTATTAGCTAATGGCATGCCTTGCTCGCGATGGATTTGAAAACGAAGCCTTAAAAGGCTCTGTTTGTGCAAGCAGTGAAGGGCATTTTGGTGTGGGAACGTTAATGCCCGGACAAAGCTGGGGAGCGCCGTGCGCAAAGCTAAAAGCTCTTCCGCGCTACGCATCTCTGTCCTTCTGGAATTAATATCTTCAGAGAAAAGCCAAACTGAATAAGCCGTTTGGATGTTCGGAGAAATTTCGGGTCTATTTTTTCTCGCAAAGCCCACTTCATTCGCCAAGCGGATGAAGTGGGTAGAACCCCGTAAGGCTTCCACATAGGAGCCTTGCGCGGTTTTGTTCATATAGGTTAAGCCTTCTTTTTTCGAACAAATGCTTTTATTTGACAGAATAGAACGCATTCTTTTTTTCAAGCTGTCCTCTTTTTTTTTTGTCTCCTTTGTAATATATTTTTTAATTATGCTCCGTGCCGCCAAATTGGAAACTATGTTAACAATAGGATCAAATTGAATTCGGTTCTTTGAATAAAAGAAGTATTGCATGACTAAATGATTTAAAGGAGCACGCACAGCCGCGAAAATGGTCTGTGGAAATACATCGCTAATTTGACGCAAAGAGCCAAAACAAGAAAACGCATAGCTTTTTTCTGACATTTTTCTGTCATCATTCTCCAAAAAGGCATCCTTCCTCAAAGAAGTAGAGTTTTTGGAGGCCATCCAACCGCTGATCCGAAGTAATTGATCGATTTCGTGCATTGACGGTAACCTATGATTGTATCCATAGCGCCCAATCTTGACTTCGTTTCGCTGTATCTTTGTAGCGTCGTCAATACGCCTAATCAGCTTGACCGATTGTATTGCCCCAAGGCCTGTGTGTCTTGATCGGCTAAGTCGATCCAAAAAAAATACGTGAATGAATGTCCTTTTAGGAAAATGATGAATAATAAACTTACCGAGACGAAAGCCAAACGTTTTTCCCGTAGGTGGACGTATTAAATCAAAGTAATCTCTAAAATTTACATCTTGATACAACAATTTTCCATAATAATAATCACTAAACCAACTTGAATCTGAACTACGATTCAGATTCAGTCTGACTGAAATCGGATTTATTTTTTGCGCCATAGTTCACTATCGTACCTTTTTTTTTTGTTTTATTTTTGTTTTTGAGGGCGAAGCTCTCTTCCCAGAGGAAGAAGGTTTCCGTGTAGAAGCAAACTCTCCAAATTTATGACCAATCATTTCTTCAGTAATTTTCAAACCAACAGAACCTTTTCCGTTATAAATTTGTGCATAGCAACCGACAAATTGAGGCAAAATACAAGATCTACGTGACCAAATTTTCCATCTGATCTTTTTTTGCTTGAACAAGCAAGCATCCACAAAAGGGCCTTTCCATACAGATCGTGTCATAAACTAATTTCTGCGTTTTCTTACTACTGTTCTAAATCCACCTTTGGCGGGCTTTCCCCAAGGTGATACCGAAGGTCTACCTCCTTTTGTGCGTCCTTCACCTCCTCCATGAGGATGATCCACCGGATTCATAGCAACACCCCGAACAATGGGACGTCTGCCTAACCATCGGCTTTGTCCCGCTTTGTCAAGCTTACGTTTACCATGATGAAGATTGGACACTATACCAACAGTAGCTCGGCATCGGGAATCTATGAGTTTGTCAACACCCGAAGGTAATCGCACAATACACTGTGGTGTATTTTCGAATTTCTTAATTATTTGAGCAAAGGTCCCTGCAGCTCGAATCAACTTTGCGCCTTGACCTGGATTCCATTCAATATTATGTATCCATGTGCCTATAGGTATAGTAGCCAATGATACGCAATTTCCTACCATTTGATAATATGAATCAAGTATGTTTTTATTCTCACTTGAAGCGTAGTCCCCCCCGGGGCGTAGCCAAGAAGCAGCCTGACTACGCTGCACGGGCTCTTCCATCCTGAGGCACCTTTGGCCTTCATTTGTTATGTGAACAAAGTGATTTCGGAACCGAAGGTCGTTATGGGCTAGCAAATTTTGGGAAGATTGATGTTGATCGAACGAAGTCAAAGGTTTAGACCAATCACAATTCATTATCGTCTTGCCAGCTTCTAACTGATCACTAGCTAATATATAAGTGAAAGGTGCACGATCTACTTTGCCCGCCTCAACCATTGGTCCTTTTTCGCTATGCTTAGGTTTAAAAGAAAAAAATATATTGGTTCTCCAAGAAAGCGCTTTGCGTTCGATTCTCTGCACCCCGCTATGCGTTTTCCACCTTCCGCTTTCATTTCCAGAAAACGTATTATGTCCTCCAAAGTCTTTCATTCGCAAAGCAAAGAAAGCGGGCTTTGCCCCGGCTAAGGCTATCCTAGATAAATCAAGAAAGCTACCGAAAGGGCCTAAAATTGCAGCCTCTCTCTTTGTCTCTGGGGAAAAAAGGGCAGAGAAAAAAACGGAATTTCTTCTCTGGGCTTTCCTGAACAAGGAAGAAAACGAAAATAAGAGGTCGACAAAAAAAAGATTTTTTTCTCTCCGACCAAGAAAACGCCAAGCGTTTTCTTCTGTTTGACTATTGGCTGCCTCCGCTTGTTTCATTGCTTCAAGCCATCGTACTAAAGCAATCCAAGAAGAACGATTAGGATCATAGTCGATTCTTTGTACAAGGCCAATAGACGAAGTGCTCCGTTGAAAATCAATTTTCCGATGCAATCGCTTCGATCCACCTCCTCGATGAAAAACAGTAATACGCCCTGATGAATTTCTGCCAGCAGACTTTTTTTTTAAACGAAAAGTTAATTGTTTTAGTGTCATGGTGTATTTGCCTTTTTTATTTGTATCAATGTCTCATCTACGATGATTGATCGCCTGCAGCAAAGTTCGCTATCATCTTATAATAAGATGGATTGAACTACGAATAGATCATAGAGTTGCTGCGCCCTTCTCGCGCTTTTTCTTCACTTTTTTCTATGTATTCTTATCTCAGATTGTTTTCTGTATATAAGATCTTTTCTTTAAGCGATTCAATCTTGTGTGTGTCAAGTAGGTGCTCTAGGCTTGCATTCTTAAAAGATTTAATAACGATGCATTTTAGTTAGTCGTTACATCATGAAATTAGTGCTTTTTTAGGACATTACGTAGGAATGCCATAATCCTGATGGGCCGCGGGCGCTTTCATCGTTCCACCCGGCCCTGTCATTCGCTATGCCAAGGGTAAAGCAGACAGCAGAATGAAATATATATATATATTTTTTTTTACTGAGCTCTGTGACCTTTGCAAGCTTATTTTCTCTACTTATCGAAAAGGCATGGAGAAGAAAAACGCCAAGGCACCCTCTGCCTCTGTGCTCTTTGTTGATAAAACGAATAAAAAAGTGCGTAGCTCCGGAGAAGAAAAGCCTTAAAATAGTGCATTCCGTAGCAATTCGCTATGTATATACTTCTCCGCACGCTATGTTGATGAGTCATCATAGATGATTCAGCGACGTTTTGAGTTTCGTGAAAAAAATCTTTTTTGGCTCCAGAAAATTAGGGCCCTTCCTACCTGTGAAATAGTAATTCTATCTATCTACCTCTCCAAAAACAATATCTTGAGTACCAATTATGGTAACAACATCTGATAGCATGTGATGTTTGGACATAAAATCAAGCCCTTGTAAATGAGCAAAACCAGGTGCTCTTATTTTACAACGATAAGGACGATTGGTTCCATTACTGACTAAAAACACACCAAATTCTCCCTTAGGTGCCTCTACTGCAGTATAGGTAGAAGAAGCTGGTACAGAAAAACCTTCTGTATAAAGTTTGAAATGGTGAATTAAAGATTCCATGGATTGTTTCATTTGAGATCGTGAAGGAGGACATAACTTACGATCATCCGCTTTAATCATGCCACTAGGCATTTGATTAAGACATTGCATAATGATTCGAATACTTTGTCGCATCTCTTCAATACGAATACAATAACGGTCATAACAATCTCCTCTGGTACCTACGGGTACATCGAAAATCAATTGGTTATAAACATCGTAAGGTGCTGATTTTCGCAAATCCCAGCATACTCCTGAGCCTCTTAACATTACACCACTGAATCCCCAATCCAAAGCTTGCTGTGCAGTAACAGTACCAATATCAACTAATCGTTGTTTCCAGATACGATTGTTGGTTAACATTTCTTCTATTTCATCAATACGAGAAGCAAATTGTTGTGTAAATAGAAAAATATCTTCACTTAAGCCCAAAGGCATGTCTTGTGCAACTCCGCCTGGTCGTATGTAACTGGCATGCATCCTGGCTCCTGAAACTCTTTCATAGAATTCTAAAAGTTTTTCTCGCTCTTCAAAGGCCCACAGGAACGGAGTTAATGCCCCCACATCCATAGCATGAGTAGTTAAAGCAAGTAAATGATTTAAAATTCGAGTTATTTCACAAAATAACACTCGTATATACTGAGCTCGTAATGGTACCTCACAATTACAAAGTTTCTCTACAGCTAAAGAATAAGCATGTTCTTGGGCCATCATAGAAACATAAATAGAGTCAAAATTTAATTGATGCCAGCTATGCCGTACACATTCACTCGCATCACATAATAAAGTGCTCCCTGAACCGTGTGAGATGGTCACCCATCACACGGCTCTCTAACTTGAGTTACCCTTAGATTTTAAATAAGCAAACCAGGATCGCAGCGTCATAATTAATGGTTGAGTTTTGACTTCAGAAGTATTTTCGCTTTTGGGTGATCAAGCTCTAGTTCGAATAAAGCGTCTGCCTGGTTTATGCGCTAGCGAACGAACCAAATATTAACGGACTTCCTTCGTTTCTTAAAAGTTGCGCATTCTGGCTTAATTTCTAAAGAATATGGAGTAGGCTGGTCTTCTCCGAACTGCTCAAGTGCGCGGCATCTGCCGACTTAGGCTTCTTCCCTTTTGCTGATATCAGCGTTTTTCTGAAAAAACTCGCAGCAAAAAAATTTTTGAATATTTGAAGCGAGTAGGCAGGTACTACAAGCCCTCTGTCCCACGCATCTCTATCTAGAAAAATGTATGGTTCACCGGTTCCACCGAATGCTCCTATCTTTTTACAAGATTATGTGAGTGTGTAGTTATGCTTCAGATGCTTTGCTATATTCATATTGAATCGTAGTTTCTGTTTCTATCTCCGATGTACTCGCTTTAGATCTTCGATACACAAAGAAAGACGTTATAGGAGGAGGCTGCACTCAGAAAACTGAAAGCCAGCAAAAAAAAATATTTTGCCTTACTTTGTTATCTTGCCAGAGGAAGCTTATTTTCTTTCTAGCCTAGCGCGCCCAGGTGATCATTCCGCTGGCATCTCTCATTCATGATACTTTCCATTTAACTGACACTCAAGGATGCAGTTGAAGATACGGCCAAGGGTTGGCTATTCCCAGTTATCTCCTTTTACGACATGCTGTCGTCGTCGCCATATTCTATATGTCGATTAGTCGTATCTGTTTTGCTGCGGGTTTCTGCAGCACCTCCAGAATGGAGGAGTTCATTCGATGACTTCGCGGTCGCCCTCTAAACGATCAAAATAAGGTAAAGCTTGAAGATAAGTTTTATACTCGATTAATTTTTCTGTGCCTCTAGTCGGGTAGGCGCCGATCTTTCGGCCGGAACCCCCCTAAGAACCGTACGTGCAAGTCTCCTCGCATACGGCTCACGCCATTTATTACAGGTAGCCCAAGATTCGATAAAAAAGTCTGAAGCCTGCAAAAAAAAATATATATATATATGCTATGCTCTGCAGCCGTTTTGGTAGCTTGGAAATTTGCATGCGCAAATTTGAGACTGCTTGTTTTCTTAGTTCATGGAATTCCATGAAGTTTAGGCAGCGCTATCTGGGGTGGGGTATCCAACACCCGCAGTCTTGCCCCGCGTTTCAACCACAGTGGGGTCCTACGAGCTACCTATTTTTCCTTTTTGTTCCAGCCTCGATTCGAACCTTTCCACTTCCGTTAAATGACCCGGCCTCCCTGGCTTGACCTTCCGGTTATGCTCTTGCAGCTCTACCGGTTCCTCCCCCCGGTTTCCTCGTTGCTAGAATTTTCCCGTATGCTTTTGACGCAAGCTTTATCCTTTACGACTCGTTTCTTTGCCAGATAGTATTTGCCAGTAGTGCCGTCCTACCCGACCTAAGGTTTTGGCTTGTACCCTGTATGGTTAGCCTACCCATTGTAAGGACAATAAATTGGCGGTTAAAATGGGACCTCAGGCCGGTTACATGTTCCGCTGTGCCGAGATGCGGAGGGGCTGGTCGTAATAATCACCCCGCAGGAATACGCGTGCGCCCTTGACGGGTACTCCAGGACCCGCCGACGCGTTCTCGTTTCCAAGAAAGCCCAGTGGTAAGTCAACCACAGTGGGGGACTCGGCGTCCCCCTATTCATCTCTGTTGAGACCTCTAGTGTGGATAACGAGGCCACCTTCACGACCTTCTCCCTCCTTTCCCCTGAGCGATTTGCCTCACTTGAGTTGCCCAACAAAACGCCTTTTGCCCGGTGCTTATGACGCGGGAGTTGCCTCCACGCGCCACCCGTGGTGGGGAACAAGCAGGACATAGCTAGCGGCATAGGATATGCCGACTCGGCGTCAGCGGCTTCATGCCGCACTGAAGTAATCCAATATGCGGTTCCGCGCGTTCTACAACTTCTCCATTCATTTCTAATACTAATCGTAAAACACCATGAGCAGCAGGATGTTGAGGTCCAAAATTCAAAGTAAAATTTTTGATTTGTTTGGTTTTAGCCATATTTAATCATTTTTCTTTTTACAAAGCCTACAACCGGACTTGAACCGGAGACCTTTCCCTTACCATGGGAATGCTCTACCATCTGAGCTACGCAGGCCAATATATAATATAGCCACTGTTTGTATTATGTTAGAAAAATACCGTAGTTGTTGCTGGCTTATACGAGGTTTCTGTTTCTTGGCTTGGCTGCTTCGCAGCCTGAAGGCCCGTGAAACCGAAACATCGTAGCTTTGCGAAGCAGGACACAGGAAGAAAAAATGCAAGGGCACTGCTGCCCGCGGCATGCATTAGAGCGCCAACTCTCTACCCGAGCATAGAACGCAGCCAAATATTTATCTTGCCAGCGTTGGAAGAACGCTACGTGTCCTCCATCTTTACCTTTAACACGTTTTATTACAAATTATTCAGTTTGGTTTTCAGATTCTTTTTTCCAAAGCCAAGTTAAAGTGCAAAGCATAACGAGATCTCCTGCAGCTATTATAAAGGGTAATTCATCCAAGCACTTATACTACTTTTCTACAATATACCACCTGTTTATTTGGAGACGATCGGAGTTGAACCGACAGCTTCATGCTTGCAAAACATGCGCTCTACCAATTGAACTACGTCCCCTACGGATAAGGTGGGATTTGAACCCAGGATACAGTATTGTTGTATTTGTCAGGATGGGCGGGGCCTCTCATGCTTTTCTCCTCCGGTTAGAACCACACGTGCTGCGCTTTGCGCCCACATACGACTTACGCAACCTATTAACCATGTTAACCCGCAGAAGGAATGTTTGACTCATTGGGTACTGGAAGATGTCCTATGTATATTGTGAGAAGTTAAGTGTAAGAAGCCTTCGGCCCTGCGGTCTATTCGACACTCTTCTAAGCTTATGCTTACTTGCTTTACCAGGGTATCTCATTATCAGATGTCCTTCTTTTAGTCGGAACTGCTATATTAATATTAATTAAGGGCAGAGCAAATAACGCGCAGTAAATCTTTCTATCTCATCATAATAGAGTTTCGCTCTTTTCACCGCTGGCTTCCTGCTATAATCGAACAACTCGGGGCGCTAATCTAATCCTTACCTTAACCTATGATATTTTCTATAGAAAATTCTATATAGAAAATTTTTCGGTTCCGCTAACACCGATTAAGATCTTAGATTCTTTTTGACAAGGTCTTTGTATTAGTTCTTTGCACTATTCATCCGTATAGCATAACTTTTTTTTCCAATCTCTTTACCCTAGCATTAGCTCAGTATGTAATCTTAACCATTATTCCATTATCCCTAAAGTTTCACACCTCGAGATTAGTTTTGACTTTTAACTGATTCAGTTACCAGTTCATAAAAAGAGATATATATCTCTCTTTCTAAACTGATTTTATAATAATTAATTTTTGAATCAAAAAATTACCGGGAAAAACGGGATTTGAACCCGCGACTTCTGGCGTGACAGACCAGCACTCTAACCAACTAAGCTATTTTCCCAAACATAATGAATCATCGTAGATGATTCATCGGGATGTTTCCATTCTACTGGCTTACGTACGTCGGTAGAAACCCGGAAGTATCGTTCAAGCGAAGCCACAAGTCTAATGGCTGCGCGGCTCTCTGCTTTGCACTGAAAGGCGCTTTTTCGCGGTTAGTCGACCTGTGGCCTTGCATGCGTTAGGCCGATTACGCAGTAATAGCCAACAAGCCTGAAGCGCTTCGGCCTCTACTCGCTATGCTAGTGGAGCCGTATGGAACCAGGGCACTTTTTAAATGAAATGTCCACAGTAAAAAAAAATATATATATTTTTTTTCTCATGATCATCTTATAGTTCAGATTGTACCATAAACTAAGAAAACGCTATGCGTTTTCTGCGTTAGTTGGCCCAACAATAAGCAAAGCAAAAAAAGCGATAATATATATTACCATAACAAAACGGCGGTCCTGTTGTACAACTAATAATAAGACAGTTTTGTTGTAGTAGTACAACAAAACATTTTTTTTGTTGTTACAACAAAAACACTGTTCTGTGCTATCTTTTTATTACAGATCTAACTAACTTAAAAAAATAAATATTTTTTTTGCCTTGGGTAATAACGGACTTGAACCGCTGACTCTCTCGGTGTAAACGAGGCGCTCTACCAACTGAGCTAATTACCCTAATATGCTAAATAATCAATTAAAAAAGAACACATCATGATTAGTTTCTTTTTTCTCAAAGGTGTTCACTTTTTACCAATTGCTTGACGCTTTATTTTATTGCACATCACGTAAATTAATCTTTCACAGCTACGCCACCAAAGTGGTTTCTCCAGCCAGCCTATTGGTTAAAGTAAAGCGGATAAAAGGCCGGACCCGAAAGTAGGAGCGTAAGGCTTGAAGATAAAAAGCATAGCAAAAAAATATTTTTTTTCTCTCTATTACCACTTTTTTTTATATAGCATAAAGCATCGACAAAAGGTAGATTGCGCTAATCTCTTTATTGATTGTATATAATTGAGTATACTATGTAATTAATATATAATGCCTTTTTTTTCATTTTGTCAGAAAGAGCGCGGGGGAAGCGAAGCATATTATTCAGAAGCTCTTTGGCGAGAGGAAAAAGTAGGAAAACTACCTTCACCTTTCATTCGTTGTGCGAACCCTCCCAGCCGCTTTTTCAGGCTTCCCCCATCGCAAAAAGACTATTCTATTATTTTCAGGCATTCACTGTACGGGAACAGACAGTCATTGTTCCGCGAAACGCTTTACTATTTTTACCCGATAGGGTAAAAATAGTAAACTACCAGACAGAACAAAAAAATCAAACGCACGAAAACAAACTAATTTGGCAGCGCCCTGCTCGATTCGTTTGACGTCCCAGCATCCTTTCAGTTAATTTTATCCGAGAGCCGGTGCGGCCTCACGGGCTCTCTTGCCGTGGGCTGCACTTTGTTGGCTACGCCAACAAAGGCTCCGAGAGCTCAATAAAGTTAATGAATGACTTATTATGCCTACTTATCGAGGTTTATCCCATTTTGTTTACACGGCGATGGAAGGAATGCTAAAAGCTTGCCAAACGATAAAAGCAAAAAAACATGTTTTTTTGCTTTTATCGTTTTGCAAGCTCAGAAATTGCCGGGTTACTCCCAATCTAAAGCGCCCTTCTTCCATTCGTATAAAAATCCAATCGTCAAAATCAATAAAAATACTATCATAGACCAAAATCCAAACAAACCAATCTTGTTAAGAGAAACTGCCCAAGGAAATAAAAAGGTGACTTCCAGATCAAATATAATAAATAGAATAGAAACGAGATAAAATCGTATATCGAAACGACTTCTGGCATCATCAAAAGGATCAAAACCGCATTCGTAAGCTGACAATTTCTCTGGATAAGCCGAATTAGAAGAAGAAGCAAATAGAAAGGAAACACCGATTAAGATCAAAGAAAATAGCAAACTTATTACTAAATAGACACAAATAGGTGCAAATTCCATAAACCAAGAACCACTTTTTTTTTTAGGAGAATAGTTCCAATGGTAGAACAATGGTCTCCAAAACCACAGGTTAAGGGTTCGAATCCCTTTTCTCCTGATTACACCAGCTATAATTTGGTGAAGGGCGAAGCAATCATCGAAAATGATTGATTCATTTTAGAAGAAAGAAAAGACTGATGCAAACATCTATCTAAGCGCGAGCCCGGATAGTGGGCAAAAATAACGCATACATAAATAATATCTAATAGTGCAAATACAAAGGCGTAAAGCCCTTTTCCTACGAATAGTACATTAGAAGAAGAAGCGTTCTATATATTCAATTTTGTTAATGTTTTGTTGCGTTTTTGTTTTTTTCAAATCTACAGTTAATGTGGGGATGGAGGGTTTTCGAGCTTCGCTCGTATGACGAAGCCCTACTAGGGGCGTAGCCAGAGAGCGGAAGAAAAAAAATTGGCTGCGCCCTGGCCGCTTTCACCCTCCACCCGGAAGCACGGAAACAAAACCTGCGGCCTGAAAATTTTTTTCTAGTTTCATTTTTTTAAACTGAATGAGTTGCTAAGAAGCTCTGTGTAAATTTTTGACAAAAAGTAGCCAGTTGACTATTAATCTGCTCAGTAATGTTTTTTTGTTGTACGATAGCAGAAAGTATATCTGAGTCTATAGACTTCAAAAGCTCATGTTCATATTGATTAATACTCGAAATAGGAATTTGATCTAAATAACCTTTGACAGCTGCATAAATAACCACTATTTGTTTTTCAATAGGAATTGGGCTATATTGTGGTTGTTTAAGAACCTCTGTTAGCCTCGCCCCACGATTTAATAAATATTGAGTAGCAGCATCAAGGTCTGAACCGAATTGAGCAAAAGCGGCTACTTCACGATATTGCGCCAATTCTAGTTTTAAGCTACCGCATACCTGTTTCATAGCTTTTAACTGAGCCGCAGAACCTCGAGAGTAGGGTTCGCACTCATCTCTAGGCGCTAGCACAGGATATACAACCCGGCTCCCTCTCAAAGAACCGCGCGCGATAGTCGCCTATCACACGGCTCCCTTCTCCCGAAACCTGTCACTTATAGACGAAGACAATCAAATCATCAATAATATTTTGTCCGTGTGTAGTTTTTTAGAATGTTAAACACGCAAAGGGATTTGCTTCCTATTGAATGCTAGTTTATTATCTTGGAACTGTGCAGCATCACTCTCTTCCTTAGTGGTCTTATAGCCTTTGCTTAAGTCTTATGGCGTGAGCTTAAAGGCCGCCTTGATGGCTGTTTATAATATCTGGTCTCTGGCGCTGATCATTGTAAGCGGTCTTGTCTCCCCGGGTTCTGCCGATTTTGGGATGTTTACCTGTTTCGCGGGGTATTTCCCTGCGCGCAGTTGTTCCGCGATGTGCTCGAATCATCTTTGATTAACGCGGATAAGAAGTTGATTTGCTCCCTGGAAGATCTCCCATTCGTCATCCCCTCTTTTTTTACGAATTTAGATTTAATGCGTTGGTACGCTGCTATGAGCGCATGTGGGTCCGTTATTATGTTGACGATTTTTTGATATTTTACGTCGACGTTAGGTTTCAGTTCCCGAATTCGATCGGCTGCAGCCTCAACTCGGGCAGGAGAAGCAGGACTTTCCTGATTCTCAGTTTTATCCATCGCCGAACCAACGAGGTTCCCCCCTCGTAAGTTTTTGTGGTGGTTCCACTGGGACCGTACGAATCGCGGCCTTTCCTCATGAATAGGTCCGGATTCCCATCGGGAGTTCCCTCTAGGTATTTAACGATTTGTAGAGCCTTGGTTGACTCGTTCATCGCCGTGGAGTTCGTGTGTTTTCCGACGCAGGGTTCCCCTTTTCCCTCTCGTGTAGTAGAAGTACTCATGCTGCAGACGGCACATATCCCAAGTTCACGCAGGTAGAATCCCGGGTGTCTTCCCTCTGAGAGTAGGGCGACCATCATCGAGGTTTGTTTTCCTGAACTTCCGATAGTTAGTTTCTGACTTACCGGCTTTCGACCCAGTTATAATCGAGTAAGGCAGATTACGCGCTGAGGGATCCTACGCAGAGCTTTCCAACTCCAGCGATCCCATGTAAATCTCACCCCGCTCACACGACTTACAGATAATCCTACATTAATAGCAGGTCGAATTCCACGATAAAAAAGTTCTGTTTCCAAAAAGATTTGTCCATCTGTAATGGAAATAACATTGGTCGGAATATAAGCAGATACATCTCCAGCTTGTGTTTCAATTACAGGTAATGCAGTCAAGCTACCTGCACCAGTTTGGTCTGACATTTTAGCGGCTCTTTCTAATAAACGAGAATGTAAATAAAAAACATCTCCAGGGAACGCCTCACGACCTGGTGGTCGACGTAATAATAATGACATTTGTCGATATGCCACTGATTGTTTTGAAAGGTCATCATAAATGATTAATGCGTGCATTCCATTATCCCGAAAAAATTCTCCCATAGCGCAACCTGAATATGGTGCCAGGAATTGCAAGGGAGCAGGATCCGAAGCAGTAGCTGCTACAATAATGCAATATTCTAAAGCACCCGCTTCTGAAAGAATCTTAACTAATTGTGCCACGGTTGAACGTTTCTGTCCAATCGCTACATACACACAATACAATTTTTCACTATCCGAGGTGCCCTGTGTGTTGATTTGCTTCTGGTTCAATATGGTATCAATAGCGATAGCAGTTTTTCCAGTTTGTCTGTCTCCTATTATAAGTTCTCGTTGACCACGACCTATAGGAACCAGGCTATCTACTGCTTTTAATCCTGTTTGCATGGGTTCGTGCACAGATTTACGTGCAATAATCCCGGGAGCTTTAACTTCTACACGCTTTCGTTCTGCAGCGCTTAAAGCACCTTTTCCATCAATAGGTACTCCTAAGGCATCAACCACACGACCTAACAAGGCTTTTCCTACAGGAACATCCACAATAGATCCAGTGCGCTTAACAATGTCTCCCTCTTTAATGGCAGTATCACTACCAAATATAACAATCCCTACATTCTCATTTTCTAGATTCAAAGCCATTCCTTTCACACTGCTGGCAAATTCAACCATTTCTCCAGCTTGAATCTTGTTTAATCCATAAACACGTGCAATTCCATCTCCAACTGATACCACTCGACCGATCTCATCCACTTGCAATTTGGTGTAGTAATTGGTAATTCTTTGTTCTAATAATGTAGATAGTTCTGCTCCAGCCAACTTATTTCCAGTTAATTTGTTCATAAATTAATAAAACCTTCTACCAATAAATTAAATAATTCCACAATCTGAACCTTCAGATTGTGTCCAATTTATCATCTTAAATGATAGATCAAGACGGGAAGGGGGGAGGCATTCATTGGCCAAGCTCCTTCAAGCTAATAAAACATAAGGAAAAGAAGATGAAAGGTAAAATAGAGAAAAAATTTTGGGGCATTTCTATATATTCTTTTTTATTCTTTTCTTTTTCCTTTTTTTTTTGTGTCAAGCCAATAAAGTAGTGGAGGCCCACTTTATTCTTTCGAATCCTCATCACCCGAGCGCGGCGTTTCCAGAAAAAAAAGGTCAACACTCCCGCTGTTTTAGATCGAAAAGACCGAGTTTGGTTCAGACAGGCAAAGCGGATTATTCAGCATGCCATAGAACTGAGCCGAGCATGCAATTACTACGAAATTGAATATTATTAAGATGGCTGTAAGCAAAAATTATTTACTTTTTCCTCGATTTGTCACTACGCGAACTTTGTTCCCAAGGACTAGCAAAATCAAAATAGCGAAATTCTTGGGTCATCTCAATAGGCTCAGAAACCACACGTTTCTCTGAATCATCATAACGGACTTCCACATATCCACTTAAAGGAAAGTCTTTTCGTAATGGATGACCCTCAAAACCATAATCTGTTAATATACGGCGTAAATCAGGATGATTAGAAAAATAAACACCAAACATATCCCAAACTTCTCGCTCCCACCAGCCGGCTGACGCAAATATATTGACTGCCGAACAAATTGGAGTTATTTCGTCCACACTTGTTTGTATACGAATGCGTGAGTTATATTGAATACATAGAGTCAAGAATTCCATCACAGAGCCGCAGTTTCCCTATGCATTCTCTCAATATAATAAAGTGCTCTCCGAACCGTGCGAGATAGTTACCCATCACACGGCTCTCCAACTCAAGTTCAACTAAGGTTGTTTGTAATCATATGGCTCTAAGCGTGGGCTTTCCCGGCGAAATAATCGATTTTTTACGTACATGGAGCATCCGTGGCCTTGCATTATAGCAAAAACTAGCAGCATATATGGCTTCCAGAGGTGATGCGCCCTCATATTGCCTATTGTGGTAATTTTTGTAGGCAAATGAGTTATGCAATTCGAGCGGGCTTTGCCTTTCTTATATAATTTGTATATGTTTTAGCCAATGAAATACATAGTATGTAGCTTAAGCGCGGTGCGTTATACATTGGTTTTTAGAGTTTGCCAGATGCTACTAATTGACAGGGCAAGGTAGAATGAAGGTTAATGCTCACTACTGAATAGCTTTAAAGATACTGAAGCTAAGCAAAACAGGGTTTCGGGTTACTTCATTTATCATAAAATCGCCAGAGGGTTTATCATTTTACACATATTGACAAGTAAGCTAAGCCCACCAGATTGATGGATTCTATATATTATCTAATTGCCGCCATATTGTTGTAAAAACTTGTAGGTATATTCTGAATTGCAACTAGTAAGATATCCAAGGAAAGAAATTTTATTAATTTTGGTTCAGGTTATTAGGGTCTTATCCAGGTCAAGCCTAAGCTAAAGCCGTACTTCAATAAATCATGTAACCAAGTCAAGTATCTTTTCTGCCAGAGCTCGTGGACCAATTACTCTAAATAGTAAAATCATCTGTGAAACACACGCTTGCGGATGGCCTAGACCGAGGTTTCTTACTGTCTCAATTATGGCTCTATGTATCGCAGTGTGGCCGAGGAAAGCTACATAGAAAAAAAAATTATTTGCTGCACGCTTTTAGCGTTTTTTGCTTTAAAATGTAATTCGAAGTGGATTACCTAGTCCTCCAGTGTTTATGGTACTTTGATCAAAGTGCCACATATAGTAGGTTTCCTAAAAGCATCATTATTCAAACCTGGATTAGGTAAAAGCTTTTTCTAGGCGGTAATCCACAGATTGATACTCTTTATAAGCTGAAAAAGGCTTTCTGTCTGGAACTGCTCTTTATGACAATGTTTCCAAAAAACATGCAGACGATTAGAATATGTCGAAGCAGCAAAAAAATCTATATTTTTTTTAACTGCTTAGTCTCATCCAAGCTCAATCTCGGTCCCTTCGTGCTGCTTGAGTACGCAACGTACCCCCTTGGCTAGGAGGGGGTACGTCGATTTAGGCTCCTTCCCCTCCGTCATACAGTGCCAGCGCTTTCTTTTCGCTTTCTAGCAGCACTTCCTTCCTTCGAGAACCATGGTTCTCGAAGCAAAGACTAGGCAGGTACTACGAGCCCTCTGTCCCACGCATCTCTATCTAGAAAAATGTATGGTTCACCGGTTCCACCGAATGCTCGTAATTGGATGCTCTTGGGCATCTTCGCGCAGTGCGCTTCAGGTGCTTTAGATACCCTTAAGTGCTGTGCCTTTGAAGCTTCGCCCTTTACTTCAATTTTTATGAGCATAGCAAAAAGAAAAAAAATACTTTTGGGGATCTTGGTTCCTTCGTTGTCCTGGTACGATTGTCACTAAGCTCCGTCGTACGAAGAAGACGCTATGATACTTCATTCGAGTCTTGCCTAATGCGCCCGGGCTAATATCCCACCTACACCTCACGTTTACGAATGAAAAAAAAAGAAATAAATTTTTTTTCCCGTTCAACTGCGTTTTAAAGACACGGTTGGGTATCGCCTACGGGTTGGCTATTCCCTGTGATCCCCTTTCACGACAGGCTATGTTCCCCATTGGAAGTTCGTCCTGTTGGGTGTCTCTAGCGGTATATCCGTCAAATAAGTCGTGGCCGTTTCGTTGCAGACTTCTACAACGTCTCATTCGTTTGATACGAATGAGCACTTTATTCGGTTACTTCGCGGTCGCCCTTAGTAAATTATAAACTACTTCAAATCTTTGTTTTCGAGAAGGATAATCAACTCCACAAATATCAATTAAGACCTGAAAACGTGTATTGGTATGATATTTCAAAAACCATAATAATTGAAATAGGTAATCAGGATTGGTATAGAATATATTTTCATGTTTTGATTTTTGAAATTGATGTATCCATTTTGGTAAAGTAGCTATCAGAGATTTGAAAAACGATTGGTTATCCACAAATCGTCTCTTTTTTTCTAAAAAGTAAACACATTAGAACATGAGTTAAAGAGCGAAGCATATTTTAATATTACAAAAGCGCGAAACGTGTAAAAGCTGGGAGCTTTGCTGATCTTGGACACTTACTTTATTGATGTGATCTGGCAGAATTTACGAAGGACGAAGCTTGCGCTTCTCAAGCCTTTACCTACTGCAGCCATTTAGAGAGCCACCTTAATGACTTAATTAGCCAAGGACTCGCTCACGAAAGTCTTAGGCCCAAAGTTAGAATCTTTGTATAGCTTACATTAAAAAGCTTCACCCTTTAACTTGCGGGGGCAAGGAATAATAAAAAAATTATTAACTGAATAGAAAAATGCAAAATTGGGCGCAAAGCACAGCACAGTGAATACGTTGTGTAGCATTTAGTCTCTAGTGCAAATGTTAAAATGTTACAGAGTGCTCTGCTACGAATTTAAGCGATTCGAGCTTGTAAACTTGGTAAACTTGATAAATCCGGAAAACATGAAGCAAAAAAAAATATAGATTTTTTTAGAAATGGTTTTTCATAAAGCCGCAGTAGATTATTTACTTGCCCGCAATAAAGCAAGAAAAAAATCAGAATAAACAACCAACCAAAATCTAAATTGAAGTATAAAAGATCCTAGAAACGAATAGAGTAATTTCTTTTTTTTTTTTCTATGTGTTATATTCTATTTTGAGACTATGCTATGAAACTTTTTCATGGCATCTCTTCTAAACCATCAATTAAGTAAGATAGAAATATACGAAGAACTGAAATAAGCTAAAAAAACAGTCGCGGGATCCGTGAACTCTAAAGGGATTAAAGCCATCCACCAAGTGTAAAGCTCTAACCGATTCGTTATCAAGTAAGGCTCTCGACCAATAGCAGGAGATTTGCGCCGTGCTACTGCCAACTCATCCTGGCTGTCATAAGGAGCGAGCGGTTACTCAGCTGGGAGAAGCTTCTTCGCTGGGCGGTAAACAGCACCGGCCCTCGAGCACGATGTTGGGCAGGACCGGTCGCCCGGGCCGGGCATTGCTACCGTACTTATTAAGCTTCGAGACGCCTCTATGACTTTATTTTGCTATAGGCCGTCATTGCTGTAGAAGCTACAAAAGCCTTAATGACTGGGGTTCTAATACCAAAAACAACTTTTTTAATAGCCGCCGCCGTGCCAACATCATAACAGAATATATAATGATAATTTCTCCGGAAGACTCGACGAAGTCAATTAAATTTTGCAATGTGCTAAATCATCAAATTTAATTGAAACAGTAGACGACAACTATTCGGATGATTACGCGCTTGCTATAATAAGACTAGCGGAACGCAAAAAACGTCTATGCCTAGAACGTATCAATTAGCTACTTTTATGCGCAGATTTATTATACTGGGAATTTTTTTTTTTATAACGGACATAGACGTTTTTTGCGTCGTAGCTGGGTCTGGTGTGGAATCAGCAAAATCTCGGCAGATTAATGAAGAGATAAACGAAACGAAATCAATGGAAAAAAAAAGACGGCGGCACGTCTGGGCCATAATACCCTCTTCTACTATAACTTCTCTAGCCAGGGCGTAAGCTCCAATAAATTTAGTACGGAGATGCCGCAGCGCAAAACCTCTCCTTTTCTCTTAATCTGTTTGTCAAAATCTCTTGTGAACTATGAGCAGATAAACTTCGGCGAAGTCTCATAGGTCAAGAATTCTGGACAGAAACTTTGTTTGATCCGGAATTCTTGACCGACGCTGGATTCCTGAAATATCCGCTGTAATTGCTCTAGAGCAATCCCGGCAAGGATACTTGTTCAAATCCTCTATAATTTTTTTTCCAATTTTTACAAAGTGCGATGATAGGTTTGAAAAGTGGTGCAATTAAAAACACACCACTAATTAATGCAGAAATAATAGGTAAAAACCGGATACGGGAATTTGGTAATAAGACGGTTAATAAATTGATGGCTTTTCATTTCACAACATAAATTGAATTCTTAAAAATGTGGGAAAGCTTACGAGGACTTAAGTCCTCGCAAACATTAGAATTTTGGATTAATCTAGCTTCTAATTCGCCGAGAATGGGCGTAATAGCAAAATAAAAGAAAAAACCAACTGAAGCAATTTGTCCAATAGTAACATATGGTGCTTCCACAGGTTGACATCCAATCCAGCCTAAAAGTAGGCAATCTGCCAAAAGCAACCAAAATAATTTTTGGTGAATTGGTCGAAAACTTGAACTACGTACATACGATGTATTAATAAACGGTAAAGCAAATAATGACACAAAAACTAGTCCTATGGCAGCTACACCCCCTAATTTGTTAGGTATACTTCGAAGAATCGCATAAACTGGTAAGAAATACCATTCTGGCACTATATGAGCCGGAGTTGACATAGGGTTCGCGGGTATGTAGTTGTCGGGATGCCCCAAAACATTAGGTGCATAAAAAATAAAAATGGAAAAAAAAATGGCAAAAGCTACCCAACATACTAAATCTTTTACGTACATATAGGGATAAAAAGCTATTTTATCCACAGAAGAATTGATACCCAATGGATTATTAGAGCCATATTGATGTAATGCAGCAAGATGAATAATAGCAGCGGCAGCTATTAGAAAAGGAAGTAAGTAATGAAGGCTAAAAAAACGATTTAAGGTAGCATTATCTACCGAGAAACCACCCCAAAGCCAAGTTACTATAGTGTCTCCTACCACAGGTATTGCACTAGCTAAGCTCGTAATGACTGTAGCTCCCCAAAAACTCATTTGCCTAAATTTCCCCAAACCATGTCTTTTCTACATCCTTTTTAGATTTTATAGATGAATGATGTCAGGCTCCACCGCTTTTTTTTCATTTCAGCATTTCACTCAGAATATCGAGCAGCGATTTAAAGTCTTTTTTACTAGAATTAGCCCTGATACGAAATTTTTTCTGCAGTATTTTGGTAAAACTATTTGTATGAATAAGGCCCGCGCGCTCTTTGGCCTTATCATCCATAAGCCAATAGGCTAATGCTCCAAGAGTCGAATAGTCAATAATTTTCTTAGAAACTCTCTTAACTGCAAAAAAAAAAACAGGAACCAATTAAAACTAGCCGAGGTTTTGATTTGAAATCCTAGATACTGGCGGGCCTTCGGCCTTACTATTATTCGTTAAATTGGGTGTTACTCAAATATCCCCGGAGCAAGAATTGAAAGTAAACCCTATTATCCTGGATCTGTTATGGCAAAAGGTTACAAAGCTGCTTAAGTAAGGCTTATAAATAAAAACTTAATATACGCCTTAAATAGACCAGACCATACCATAAGAAGACTCCAATAGGCCTCCGGCCTTTATTTATTCATTCATTAGAGTGAAATAGACATGACTTTTTAGAGAGAAATGGGACTATATATTTATCTAGCCAAAGATCGATGATAGACTAGGCACCCCACGTGTAGTCTCTGAGGAAATCTCTATGCTATTTTTTCCAAGGCCGAAGACGCCTATTCTTGTGTAGCAAAAGTTTTCCTGCGGATTGTCTATGATGACATGCTAAGGATTTTTACTTAGAATTTAAACCCACACAAGACAGCAAGGCTAAAATTTTAGGGATCGCCACCAAAAATCATCCATTTCGCGCCTTCCATGGGAGAAAAGTACCTTAGTAATAAAGAGTTTCCCGCATTTAGTGGGGTTTTTTATCCTCCTATTAGTAGAAGGAGGGGCCAAATTGACCCCACGGTAGTACGTATCCTATAAAAGCTGTTATAATCATTAAAAGTAAAATGACAACTCCAAGACACCAAACTAATTCCCTAGGACTCGAATAACTTCCATAATATAGACCACGAAAAATATGAAGATAAACCACAATGAAAAACATACTTGCCCCATTAGCATGCATATAACGAAGCAACCAGCCGCCTTTCACATCTCTCATGATGTGTTCTACGCTTAAGAAAGCTAAATCCACATGAGGCGTATAATGCATAGCTAAAAAAACGCCTGTAATTATCTGAATGAACAAGCAAAGACCAGCCAACGAACCAAAACTCCACCAATAACTTATATTGCTTGGGGTTGGATAATCTATCAAATGATTGTTAAATGTAGAAAATATAGGTTGTTTAAGAATCGATAGTCGTCTTGCCATATGAATGTTTCGTGCTTTCTCGTTTTCGCGGATCATGGAAACTTTGTGTTCTTCATGATTAACGCAATCCATCATGGGCAGGATTTACCCATCATTACAAGGCCTTAGATAAAAAAAATATATATATATATATATTTTATTCGTTTTGGAACGCTCAAAGAGAGAGAGAGGCCAAGCCTCTCTCTCCTTCTCTCAAAGCCTGCATTTATGAAGTTAATAGAACGAATAAAATATATTATTTTATATTTCTTCTAATCAATAATCAATTCATTTGGTTTTTTAGCTGCTATTTAACGCAGTTTTTTTTAATTAAAAATATATATTTTTTAGTTGCACTGCAGTGAAATTGTTCAATGAATTAAGGGAGCCAGTCAAAGGCTACTAGAACACCAGATACAAAAACTACCCAAGCTAATGATAAAGGTAAGAATACTTTCCAACCAAGCCTCATTAATTGGTCATAACGATATCGTGGAAATGCTGCACGAACCCATATATATACAAACAAAAAGAAAAGAACCTTGATACTAAACCAAATCGAACCCGGAATCACATAAAAAATAGGAATATCTAGGATGGGCAGCCAACCTCCTAGAAAAAGCAATGTACATAGACTAGGAGAGTAAGGGTGTAGCTTCGTGGCCCCTTGGGGCCTGAGAATAATAAATATTCACACCCTTCTCAAAGAACCGTACATGAAACTTTCGCGTCATACGGCTCCGTTCTGGAAATCTTGAGTCTCATCCCCTCTAACCAAAGCTACGCTTAGGTTTTCGAATCACGAAGGCCTCGCATGGATGTTTGAGTGTGGATGATCGGCACAGAGCGGGAAAAATTTCTTTTCCGTCAGATTTTAAGCTGCTTGGTTTAGACTGGATTCGCTCATAATAAGGCGCGAGTAGTAGTCTATTGTCCGCAATAATATAGGTGCTGCGCTTTGCGCCCTAATGATTTGGGCTCGCTACGCCCGATTTTCAGACTAATGTCCACCACCGCCGCTGAGTTGTATCTCCCAGAACCAGAATGATTATCCCTGTTCAATGGGTTTACATTCATCCCCGGATATGGGGTACTGTTTCCTTCCCCTGCCACCCTTGTAGCTGTCATCTGTAATTCGCGCAGGTGTGTTCGCACCCCCTGGATGAGACGAGAAGTTTTTTCTCGCAGCAACCCTCCCTAGTTCCAGACCTAGGAGCGCACTTTCCCGTATGAGCATTCGGTACACGTATAGGTCTGGGGAAAAGTTACGAGGTACCCACTTAGTTAGGGTATCTCCCTAGTCTTAGATAGGTCGTCCGATGAGTTCGCGTTTCGTTGTTGTGCTGACACACCAGGCTACCCTTCTCCGAAAGCTTCGCAAGCCTACTGGTCTTCAGATCGCTCAGAAGGATTTACTGCACAAGGCCCTTAAAAGAAAGGGCACTGGCTCCTGCAGAGGGCCGCAACCCAACGAATGTCAGATGCAAAGCTCCACACCTCATTAAGATCATATTAGCATATTCCCCTAAAAAAAAAAGAGCAAAACCCATCGAAGAATATTCTACATTATAGCCCGCGACTAATTCAGCTTCTGCTTCTGGTAAATCAAAAGGAGCTCGATTAGTTTCTGCTAAACAAGAAATGAAGAACATAATAAATACGGGAAACAAGGGCACAGCAAACCATATCTGCTTTTGCGCGATTACAATCTCACTAAAATTACAAGAACCTACACAAATGAGTACAGTGATAATAATAAGACCGATAGAAACTTCATAAGAAACCATTTGAGCTGCAGATCGTAATGCTCCTAGAAAAGCATATTTAGAATTACTGGACCAGCCTGCTGTAATAATACCATAAACGCCTAAAGAAGATATAGCAAATAGATAAAGTATACCTACATTTAAATCTGACAATACCATACCATAATCAAAAGTAGGGGTCGGAGATTTCCCCGCCCTCCGAACCATACGTGACAGTTTTCCGTCATAAAGCTCTCCGCCACTGATTTACTAAAGCACATCAACAAAAATCTATATATATATATATTGACGCGCTTTACGAGGTACTTATTGAATGAGATCGTAGCAGCATTATTGTGTCTGCTATGACCAACTCGTCTTCTCAGAAGAGTTGAAGCGTCGCCGCCTTCACCACATTTGTGGCCCTCTACCATCGGATCATGACTGCCGCCCTTCAGTACCTGGCTTGGTCGATTTCCCTATTTACTTACTATAGCGGCTCCGCCGACCCTCTCACTAGAGAGTAGGTCGATCCCGTGATTGCGTCTTCGACTTTTTTCACCTGTTTGTCGAGGTAAGATGTCCGCATAGTATTATTCCCTTACTGAGAATGCCCCCGAAAATCTCTCTTTTTTTGCGTCTTCGGCCTCCGTTATACCTACCAAAAGAACCGATTCCAGGACCAAGTCGTTACCCGCTGGCTTGGTGAATGCTGTCGTTCAGCAGCTACGTAATTCGGATTCGTCAGCCTCATCAACCCCAACAGTATCTTCCGAGTCGTCCTTTGAAATATGGGTTGTGACTTGCTTTCCCAGATGCTTTTCCACGCGCATTGCGGCAACGCTACCTCTGGGTGATTTACTCCATTGACGCAGACTAGAGATCGGGCACCAGGATATGCCCCATAGCGACGAAAGCACCTTGCACGGCGCGCGGTATAACAGCCCAAGCAACCAAACTTAACATAAATGTAATTACGGGAGCCATTAGAAAAATAAATAAATTAGCACTACTTGGTAAAATAGGTTCTTTTATCATCAATTTCAAACCATCTGCTAAAGGTTGTAACAATCCAAACAATCCCACAACATTAGGACCCTTTCTACGTTGCATAGAAGCCATTATTTTACGTTCAGCTAGAACTAAGAAGGCTACTCCTAGTAAAAGGGGTATTATTATTCCAAGTATTTTCGCTAAAATACCAATGATATACAGTCTCATTTTGTTGCCTTTTTTTTCTAGAATAAAGTTGTGAAATGTCATAAGAATTATGAACATGACACCAACATTCGCTATGGCCAGTGCCACAGACACCTACCGCGGAGCTATATATAGATTTTTTTGCTCTATATATGGTTTACGGCTCCTTGCTTTAGGCATTGACAAAACACTTGCGCGAGAAGAATGCATTCATTTCTCTTTTTCCATGTTCAATCGAAGAACCGGCTTTTCAGCCTTTCCAAAGCTTTGATTTAATTCAGGGCTGATCCAACAAGCTCGTAAAATCAACTAGGCCGCGGAGCATAGCATATTTTTCTACTGATTAGTGAAACAAAGAAAAAAAAATATATATATATTTTTTTTTCTTTGTTTGCAAAACCAACCAAATGCTACGCATCTTTCCAAAATACATATAAGCATTTCCTATAATTAATGAAGTAGTTTTATTGTTTAGTGCATCTAGCCCATCTATTTTAATATGTATGTAAACTTTACATAATGCCACGTTTTATGAACGAAGCGGTCGAGGCCAGACAGACACGAAAAGGAGGGGGAGGGGGGCGCGCGGGTTCTCGCATAAGCCGCGCACCCCCGCAGGATGAACGAAGAAGACCACAAAGCTATATTTATTATTCGGTTCCCACAAAAAAAATGTTACTGGTATACCATCAGCACAAAGCTTTTCCAAAGCGCTGCGTAAGCAACACCCTAAGCAAACCGGCCTAGGACAAGCACGCGCGTGCCGCGCGGCCTTGGTCAACCACCTTCTTCGCTTTTCTTATGCAAATCTAACGGTCGCTTTTAAGCAGCTAGGGTTTTATCCATTCAACTGCTATTAGAAAAAAAGGCAGGTTGCATATTACGTGATAGGGCATAGCAAACATATTCTTTTTTCAGCGACAAGGTCGGGATGCTTTTTATGCCCTCTGGATTGACATCATAATGCCCCTTATAGACCTCAAGCTTCCTCTTAGAGTAATAATTAAGTTATTGATAACTTTTAAGTCTATCAAAATATTTGCCTCATGACATCACCAGTATATGGATACCTTCCTTCTAAAAAGTACTAGGATCCATATTAGAATCGCTAGAATTAATCACGAATACCACCATCATTACAAGCCCAGTTCTTGGAAAAAAAAGCAGACTAAAGGAAATTCTATCTTTAAATAAAGTATGATTAGGTTGGTAAAAAAACTGTTTCAGATTTTTTCTCTTTTTTTTAATTACCTCCCCACCAATAAATGGATACAAATAGGAATAACCAAACCACGTCAACAAAATGCCGGTACCAAGCAGCTGCTTCAAAGCCAAAGTGATGCGTTTGGGTAAAATGCCCTAGATATTGACGAATAGCGCATATTATTAGGAAAATGGTACCTATAATAACATGAAAACCATGAAACCCTGTGGCTAAAAAAAAGGTAGAACCATAAATACCATCAGAAATCGTGAAAGGTGCTTCTACATATTCCATTCCTTGAAACCCGGTGAAGACTAGAGCCAACAAAATGGTAGAGTCAAAAGTTACTTCATAGAGCCGTACAACTTGGTCGCCGTTTACTCATCTGACATAATAAAGTGCTCTCCGAACCGTGCAAGATAGTTACCTATCACACGGCTCACCAACCTGATTTTTTACTCTATAGGGCACGTAGTGTTTTATAAAGGCTTAGGCTTAATTCTATTCAGACCTGAAGTCAGATTTCCCGTGTCAATCAGGTAAAGTCCATAAATGAAAATCATTTCTGTACAATGATTTAGACTCCTTCTCGCTTTGCCCTTAAACGAATGAGATCGAGTCAAGTGCTTTACTGTTGCCAGCTCTCTTTCGGGTAGGCGGATACTACGAGTCCTCCGTCCCAGATAGCCGGATCATGGCTATCTAGTTCACCGGTACTACCAAGGTACTCTTATACTTACATGAAAACACATAAGATTTCCAACTAATAGTGCTAGTTCGGACAAAAAAGCAGCCGTGTTTCCAGTGTTTTTGTTTCATATTGAAATTGGGACCTCCTCCTGCTCTGCCACAGGCAGGCTACCATTCTGCCATGGAGGAGATAGCGCTGTAATATTTTCGGTTGGTCAATAACCTGATCGAACACGCTCGAGTTAGTGTCTCATAAACACCTCACATTCATGAATGACCCATTCGGCTATATTTCCAAGACACGGTCGGAAAAGTTCTCTAGAGTTGGTCAACCCTGTCTTTTCCTTTTGCAACATGCTATTGTCCCGGTTGGTTTAAATGGTAAGTTGCATCCGTCTCATTGCGAGCATCAGCAATGGTATGATTACGAGAGGTAATCAAAAAGTTTCCTTGGTAATCTGACGGTCGCCTGGTAGCTACTAAAGCATAAACAGCTTGTTTTTTGAATCCAGCTAATATAGCATGATGAGCCCAAGTCACGGCAGCTCCAGATGAAAGTAAAATAAGGGTATTTAGAAAAGGAATTCCCCAAGGATTTAACACATCAATTCCTTTGGGGGGCCGAATAGCTCCAATTTCTACCGTAGGTGCCAAAGAAGAATGAAAAAAAGCCCAAAAGAAAGCTAAAAAAAACATGACTTCAGACACAATGAACAAAATCATACCATAGCGAAGTCCTAATTGGACCACAAATGTATGATGTCCTTCGTAAGTGGATTCACGTATAACATCGCGCCACCATACAAACATAGTATATAGGATCATTCCCAAACCTAAGCTAAGAAGTGCTCCACCTCCCATAAAAGAGTGCATGTACATAACACCACCAATGGTGCTTGCCAAAGCTCCCAATGAACCCAAAAGAGGCCATGGACTTGGATCTACTAAATGATAAGGATGCTTTTGAGAGACACTCATAATTCGTCCTGTTTGCTTTTTAGTCTAATTTATTTGATATCCAAGAAACATAATCATCCAAAGAAACAGCTTCTACAACAATGGATAGGGGTCAGGAAGAGCCCCTGCCCTCCGAACAGTATGGGAGCCTTTCAGCTCGTACTGCTCACCTTCCTAGATCTTAACCTTGGACCTTAGGCAACCTTCTCCACAATAGTTAGAGTTCTCAGTATCTTAATCTGCGCCGCAGCCCACAAATAACTGTTGGCGGCGCCGTGGTATTTGTTGTCCACACAGCCGTTTTATACTTACACTAGTCATAGGTAACATTTCCCGAGCGAATTTTAGCTCTTACGTCTCTCACCTCTATGTATATCTCCCCGATTAGATCTGTAAATAGTACACAATCAAAATAACCCCGAGCGAGCCAATTTTGGCGCCCCAGCTCGCATCTACAATCTTACGCGGGAGCGCTAATTGCTCAAACTTAAAAACCTTTATGGCCTTCGGCCCTTAGCGGGCCCGCGTGTAATTGGAACATATCCTTGCCTTCCTTTGTGAGGCCGAAATCCGCGCAAGCAACCCAATAAAGTAGGCAGAAAATAGGACCTCCAGCATTAGCCGGAGGTCTTTTCACACGGTGCTGCTGCCCTCGTTTTGATCTCGCTTGGCTTGGGTATTTTTGGCGGTGTGAAAAATAAATGACTTTTGCTCGGCTTATTTACTAAATGGGCTGGGGTTTTTTTCTATTCAGAGTATTCCTTACAGATCTCGGTGTCATTTTTTTTTGCTTTTTTCAAATAGCCTCGTACCAAACAAAGAATCGCTCAATATTCATTGGGGTGAATCCATAGTAGTAAGTAGTATCTGCCGTGTTTGCTTTTGTAGATTTTTACCTATATGGCCGTTGAGAGACAAACAAGATCTGTCCAGTTTAACTTGAGCGTAAACTAGCGTATAGACTTGTTGAGAGCTCCTGTTGTCTTAGTAAAGGAAAAGTACGATCTTGGATTGGCCCCCTTCGCATGACCTGAAGAGGCCTGTAATACTATGAGGCCTCTGAACTCCCTCACGACACTGTCATGGGGATGTTTAGCCCCGACTTCCATAGGTCCGAATTAGGTTTTACCTCCTAGTGAGAATTTAGGTCCTTGCGCGGGCGTCTGATCTCTCGGACTTACTCTGTATGGAGTGCCCTGTGGTTTCCCGAGTGCCGCAGAAGCTAATGCCATCAACTGCGGGTTTAACACTATTGGTTTACTAACCACTCGCTCGCCGCTATATCCTGCTTGGGACGTTCGGTCCAGCTTAGGACGGGCTCCGCGTTTCAAGCTCGTTATCCTAACCATATCCTCTGCTTTCCCGGGGAGCCCTAATGGGGGCAGGCCCATCGATCCCCGGCTTTTCCCTACTGCTCTAGCCATGATATTGCTATGATAGCTTTTTTGGATAGCTCGCACCCAGGTTTGTCTTGTTCGAGAAAGTGCGACTGAGCCAGAATAGGCTCAGCAGTCGGCCTATTTATTCGGGCGCACGCATAAACGCATGATTAGTTCCACAAAGTTCACTGCACTGACCATAGTAAACTCCTTCTCGTTTAATAAAAATGGAAGTCTGATTTAAACGACCAGGTACAGCATCACATTTTACACCTAAGGAGGGTACAGCCCAGCTATGAAGTACATCAGCAGATGTTATAATCATACGTAGATGAGTTTTTGCTGGTACAACTACTCGATTGTCTACTTCTAATAAGCGCAATTGACCCAATTCTAAGTCATCTTCTGGAATCATATAACTATCAAAAGTTAGTGACTGTTCATCAGAACTGTTATAGTCTGAATACTCATAAGGTTGGGTCGACGGCCAGTCCTTGGTCCCAAGAGCCCATACGCCTCCCACCAAACTGTACTTGCAAGTTTCCCCGCAGACAGCTCTCCACGCTCATCAAAACTCGAAGAGTAGAATGTCTAGTTCTTTCCCACCCGGGAATAAAACGTAATATACTACAGTGGATCTTCAGGTGCCGTTATCAGGGGTCTGCTTCTTGTTTTATTGAACTATGATCTTAGTGAAACCTTTCAAGGTCAAAACTTTGGCCTTTTTGTTAATATGTCTGTAATAATGTGCTTCCGCAATTTCAGTAATTTTACAAGCAAGACACAGATCATATAGAAGAAAAAAAGTATGGGACCTTACTGCATAGTTAACCACATAAAACGAATCCAATCTAGTTATCCTTTGTTCAATAAGTGTAACGTTCGAAAAAAGGGGTGATAGTCCAAGTTGTAGGTAGGAATGACCCAGTGAACCCATGGTTTATTTATCAATCTCTGGGCCTTATGTCCTCGCCCATTGTTTTCTAGCAATAGGCTTCCTGTTTCCTTCTTGTTCCTAGCACCTATTGATGTTTTAAAAAACTTACCGGTTGCTTGAAACTGAAAGGATCTGTCCTTCATTTTATCGATGATGATAAGACGGCTCACGCCCTGAATCGTCGAGAGTGGACTCGCTGACTCCTGAAGTAATGTTCCCAAATTTTCATTTGATCTTGCGATATGCAGTTTTGTAACTTTTTATTAGGTCGAATAGATTAAAATAGTAGTAACATTTCCACCGTAAGTAAATCCTCTGTGACCCTTGAGTTTTCGCCGAAATTGCCCGACGTCCCTCGCGAGCGGCCGAGACTTCAGTACAGTATAAGCGCTGGCCCCCTTCGGTAAAGGTAAAGTTCTTGTTCTTGATGTTACCTATTGGAGGACCTCCGTCCCCAAAGGAGAAGAGCAAGCCTCTCCGAGGCTCGTTCTTCTTCTTCCGGCAGTTTTGCCACTACCGTGGTTGTTGCCAACGTTAGGGGATCCCCTATTCCAAAAAATGACGGGGCCGGGCCTGTTAGATTCGAAGTCGTATGCCACTGACTGTGGTGCTGATAGATTCAATATTTCAGCGCTGTTATTGGACATTGCAGGCTGAGCAGTCTATTTCTCGTATATTGCCTACATCGAGAAGAGGAATGTGTACCTCTAGCGACTTAAAGAATGGAACCATAGGCCTATTAGCTAGGGGAGCCTTTTCAGTCTATAGGTTTAACCTTAACTCCCCGTTTCTGGCATGCTCTAGTCTCTCAAGTCTTTCAACGTCAAACGAAGAATGATTTTGGCTCATCTTTCTTTTGGTAAGCCAGAAGCTTTGCAGACCATAGAACCAGTCCGGTGCATTTCGTTGCACTTCCATTATTCTTGTAAAAGGGCGCACTCCAATACCGTTGATGTCCAATAGCTTTGATAGTAATTGTTGGATCTACTACCTCGTCCATTGAATATAATAAAGCAAAAGACGGTATAGCGATAAACATCAAAATAATACTAGGAAAAATGGTCCAAATAATCTCTATAGTAGTCCCATGGACAATTCTTTCCGGAATTGGATTTCTTTTATAGTGAAAATGCCATAAAGCGCGAACCAACATCCATAATACAAAGATCAAAATAATTATTAAAAAGAAAAAAATATCATGATGTAAGATAGGGGTCAGCGCTCGGTGTCTGCCCTCAGAACCATACGTGACAGTTTTCCGTCATAAAGCTCGCTACCTCGAACCTTGGCCTGAGAAGGGGCAAAGAAGCATGCTTTGCCCTCTTCTCCAAAACAAAATAGGAAACGTAACGGCGCTACGCGCATCTTCCTTTGTTCGCAAGGCGAACAAAGTGGGCATGTGTTAGACAATCAGTCAGCAAAGAAGCTTGCACAGAAGCAAGCAAAAAAAAATATATATATATTTTTTTTTTGCTTGCTTTATTCCACAAACTATCGCGCAGTGGCATCATCGAGGCTATAAACTGATTGCTTCGTAACACGTAGTTAAGATGATGGTGGTATCGTTGAGTGCGTAACAGTCCATTGTATGCTTCATTCTTGCATTTACAGGCTTTTATTCGCTTTTTGACTGAGATAAGGGGGAAAAAATAGATATATTTTTTTTTTCAAAGCCCCTTCTGTATGTATCTCAGAGAGGATACGAAACGGTCTTAGGTTGATCCCCTTAATAGCTAAAACTATGCATTCTTACTACGGGATCTCTGAATTCTCCTTGTACAGGGAGTTAGTTCCCCAGCTTCCACCATCACGGATTTTCAAGGGTTAGATCCTTGCGTGAATGCCTGATTTCTCGGGCTATTCCTGTATAGAGTGCTACGTGGGGACTCAAGTCCCGTGTTCGCAATTGATATCGAGCGCAAGTTCGGCCGTTTTGCAGGCTTACTATCCACGCGTATGCCTTGATATTCTGCTCCAGACATACGGTCCAGAATTGGATGGACTAGATTCACGTATCAAGTTTGTTATCCTGATCTTCCCTTATGCCTTGTCGAAGCATCCTAGTGAGGGCAGTCTCAATGTTCTGCGAGTTTCACATGATGCTTTCGGGGCAATCTTATTGCTAAGGATGCCCCACCTGTGTAGCTCACATCCTGGCGATAGCCAGCTCGAGCAGATATGGCAGAGTTGGAGCAGAGCTCTGCAACCGTGATGATATATCTAGGCGCACTCAATTATTCCTTGCATCATAGGTGTTGCTGCGTCTTGAAATCCTAATTGCCAAGGTTCCGCAGCGTCACAATAACCAATTGGAAATAGCCATGTATTTTTCAAACTCATTTGGTATATTCTTGTTTTTTTCAGAACTACTTCGGCCCTTCAACAGGCCCCACAAAAGGGCCAACCAACAAAAAAATTGATTTTTTTGTTAGACGCCCATTAGGATAGACAAACCCGCGATAATAATCCCATAAAAACTCAGAAAATAAAAAAATCTAAGATTAAACCCACCCCGTAAGTGATAGTTTCGCATCATACAACTCTACGTTCAAATTAATAGGATTTAGATCCTAAGAAAGATATACTTGCGAAACTCGATAAATAAAAGAACCTAAGTTCCCGATGGCTCTTCGAGAAACAAAAATACCTTCATATCTTATACTTCATATCTTATAAAAACGAAGAAGTTTGCGTTTGGGACAGGGTACTTAATAGATAATTTAGGTGGTAATTTTTTTTTAGGTGCCTGTTGAAGGTCTGCCTATGATACTCGTGGCCTTTCTTTTATGGTCGTTTGTTCCGCTCGAATCTTGTCGCGCGAAGTTAGCTTGCAGCTTGTTGTATTTAGCTTCTACTACACGCTAAACAGCATCATCTAGACGTGGCTGTTCATTCTTCATCAGTACTCATTTTTTTTACTACCCAACCAACAAGCCTTAATTTCTTTCATTTAACGCTCTTCAATTTGTTCCAAAAGCTGATCCGTGTTTTTAGCTTCATTAATAAATACCTTATAATTGAACTTTAGCTTTTTCAATTTTAGGCTTTTTTCTTACAATTCTAATGCATTCGCTCTATTTAAATTTAAATTGTGCACGTACAACCAAGTACCCCGCCGCAGTAAAAGCGCCTATGGCATTAGCAGCTATCTTAACAGCCTCTCCAGGTCTTTGTTTTGCCAAAATGACAGAGAATTATGAAAACTTTGTGTGGTTGTTTTATGTCATTTTATTTAAACAACCTTTAAAATAGAAAATATTTTGAACTTTAAACCTAAGATTCCACGCTAAATAAACATAATAAGATTATTTTTCTTTTTTCATCTATGCGTAACACTTTCCTAAGCTCTAAACGTTAAGAGTACTGAAGTCCCAGATTATTACCTATTAAGTTTAGTTTTATTCGTAGGGCTTTTCTAGTCTACCTTACTCTCATAAAAACCAAAATATCCCCATCATCAAAATAAACTATTTATTATAGACGGTGGAGCCTGGGTTCTATCGCAAGACCGCTTCGGCTGAAATAACCAATTAATAGAATTAAAGATGGAAGGCATAAGCCGAAGCAAATGCATTTTCCGTCACGAGGGGTGGCCAGTAGACCGCGTCAACAACCCTTTTCTATTCTATTATATAAAGTGTCGGCTACGTTCTGAAGGTCTAAGATCCTAGTCGTCTATTGGAGTGTACTCATGACTTCCAAGGCTTTTTCATATTTTTTTTTCTTTGTAGTTTGCCCACTCCTGGGATTCATTCATTAGTAACCCGAGCCTTTACATTCAGACTTAAGGATTCCCTAACAGCATTGTTGTCTCCTCCTGAAGAGAGAGAGGCTTGGCCTCTCTCTCCTTTTATATACATATATTTTTATTTAGAATAATAACTTGATTATTTGAGAGAAGAAAAAGAGAAAGATAAAGAACAAAAGAAAGGAAAGGAAAACGCAGAGGAGAGAAAGAGAAGGTCCCGCCCTTTCAAGTAGAGGGGGCTAAGCCTTCTAAAATATAGATCTCTTTATTAATGGAAAAACCTACACAACCTACATACTTACATCCTAATAAGCCCGCGCCTTCGGCCCTACACTAAAGATGCATCATGCATTTCGAGTGCTTCGCATTCATTATTGTGCTTCGCACAACTGAATCTGTTCTACCTGATCAGTATTAATCTTCCGTTAACCATGTGCCATCATATAGGAGAAATAGAGCCTACAAAGGCTTCGGTTATTTGCTTTAATAAGTATAACTAACCTCTTAGAAACAGACAGTCAAACCAATACAATGCTTAAAAAAAATTCAAAGTAGCAGATTATGCAACTTGTTAATTATTCATAGAATAGAAAAACCACTTGGCTTTGATTCAGTTCTGCAATAACATAGTAATTAGATGCTACGCCATAGAGTAGCCCCATGATTCAGAATTCAAAACTAAGCGCAAAGCGGAAACACATGAAAAATTTACATGCTTTATGCTTGATAGCTTGACCATGCATACTTACATAAACAAGAGCTAAAAAAACCCAAATGAATTGCGTTTAACCATAAATAAGATTTATCCATATGAGGCCTAACTTAGACATAATCTATAGTATGCTGCGTTTTCCAAATTTGTCTCCAGATAAAGGTAAGGTAGTTGTTTAGACATGCTCTAAACAATGGCATAGTAAAAAGCTAAATCCTGTGTCAATATATTCAACGCACTTAACAGTCATTTGCGCTAACCGCGGAACTCCTAGAAAAAGAACACGAAAAAATATTTGGCTGCGTTTCGCGCCTTTGGCCATAGAGGCAAAAGTTGCAGTAAGGGGGTTTGAATTGGATAGAAAAGATAAATGCATCAACGGCAATGCAGTCACTTGGAAAAGAAAACGAGCCGTCATGCCACCACCTCTATTTTTATTTGTTGCTCCGCGCCACGCTTTTTGGCGCTTGCAGCACGCAGCAATTTCTTTTAGAAAATAGAAAATTTGTTTACTTTTCGATTGTTCGACCACTAAAATATAAAGTAGGCCTTAAGTCGTCCGCCCCGGCATACGTCAAAAAAATCTATATTTTTGTATGTACCTTTTCTTCTTTTCGCCCCATATTCATTATTGGCTTTACGAAGGACTTTAGTCCCGGAAAACCTTCGCTTTCCGGGGGTTTACCCGCTTCCTTTGCTTTGTGCAAAAGAAAAGCGGAGATTAAGAAGGCACAACATAAAAAAGAAGAAGCGTACAAAAAAAAATATATATACCTTTTTTTTTGAGCTTCTTAATGGCTTCAGAGAGCTGAAGCCTTCAAATATCTCTGATTTTTTTGATAGTATTTTTAAAATCTATAGCATTTTGTCGGAACACATCCTGTCTTTTGACTTGAGTAGTTTTATGCATAGTAAGTACTATAGCCCCAATCATAGCTACTAGTAAAATAAGACTAGAAACCAAAAACAAAACAAAATAGGTGGTATAAAGTAAATTGCCTAATGTTTCCAAATTAGTCCAACTTTGTATCTTTTCAGCATAAACTGTATATGTTAAATAAGTTGTACTCAATTCCGTTGGTAATATTGGAATGTAATCATTATCTACAATAAAAAAAATTTCCAACAAAAAAATAACTCCAATAATACCACCTACAGGTAAATAACGCAATACATTCTCGTGAATTTCTGCTATTTTAATATTCAACATCATAACTACAAATAAAAATAAAACGGCAATAGCTCCTACATAAACCACCAAAAAAATCATGGCGAAAAAGCCAAGACCTAACAAAACAAGTAAACCTGAAGTGTTAAAAAAAACTAAAATGAAAAATAAAACAGAATGGACTGGATTTTTAGCACGTATTACCATAACACTAGAGACTAAAGCAATGCTCGAAAAAACAGAAAAAAGTATCATGGTTATTTTACTAAGTCCCTTTTATCATTTGCTTTAACAATGAAAAAAAATATATAGATTTTTTTTCTACGCATCATCTGTTCTCCAGATGATGCGAGCAAACACAAACCAAGCAAAAAAACAACTAAAACCAACACATGTAAAAGGCATAAGAAAAGAGCCCCATGAGAAAGAGATCCTGCTGGAGCAAAAGAAGAAGTGCGAAATAAGAGCGCTCTCGATACGAAAGAAGCCTTCGGTTATAAAGTGCAACAGGAAGCAAAAAAAATATGTATTTTTTCTTATCCGCTTCCTTCCCCCCGCTTTGGATATAGCTCATTAGAAGGCTTCGTGGAACGACATCATAAATAAAAAGTGTCTCAGGTTCTCGTCAGTCGAGTAGATAAATCTCGATATATCGTAATAGTAAATGGATGGCGAACTTTGCGTACAAAACTATTTTTCGCTCGTGAAATCCGTAGACTATTTTCGATTTTGAATTCGTATAAAGCAAATTCATCATGTATGATAATTAATGACCATCTTTATTTCTAAACTTTATTCTTTGTGCCCTTAGACGCTCTTGAACCTTGCATCACCGAAGGCTCCCAGAGCTGAAACCGCTTCGAGTTGTTTCCGTACGAAACGATTCATAAATTAGCTATGTAAATGAGCGCTTTTCACTTTTGCTCGTTGACCAAATATTGGAAAGCACATGGTTGGGGTCGAAGACCCCAACTTATGGAATTGGGGCAAGGAGAGGCTTAGAAACTTTGAGTTCTATTCTCTTCTAGAACGAACATGGATGGCACAAAATCACGCATACTTTGTCCATTAGCTTATAGAAGAAAAGCGCGCAGCAAACCAACAAAAAATCTAGGCGCACAAAAATAGATAGATTTTTTTTCATATATATTCTAAAATGCAGAAAAGTAAAAAAAAAGATTTTTTTTTAGCTCTTCAAATCCATTTGATTATGCTTCGTTTTCCTTTTTTTCCAAAAAGTTACCATTCATTATTTAAGAAAAGAAAAACATAAATAGAAATTAACGCTCTATTCGCTGCGCGAATGTAGGGCAAATCAAGTTTGGCTTCGAGGTATTTCTTCATCATATATAATATATATATATGAAAAAATACCGAAAGAAAGAAAAATATTTTTTTCTTTTCTCTCAAGACTTTGCCTTGAAGAGCATCAAGCAACGAAGCAGCTTCTTAGTTTCGCCTCGCGCTAAAATAAAAAAAAGAGAATTCATCATGACTTGCAGTCCGCTAGAACAATTTGCAATTATTCCATTGATTCCTATTCATATAGGAAATTTCTATCTTTCATTTACGTGCGGAGCTCGCGCCCACTACTCGATGGTGTAAACACTTCGTCGGGGTTTTAGACGATAATCCAACTCCCGTTTACTTCGATGCCGTGGAGTCAGGAAAGTGTTTTGTACAGGATAGGTTTACGAATCTCGAGAATGGCCGCTCTTTTGGAAGGGAGACGAATATGAGGACTGATCTACTCAAATAGCCGATGGTAAACGGTGAAAGGAAGCCCCTGGGTCAGGATACAAACCATGTTCACGCCGGCACACGCCGGTCGAGCCTAAAGAATCCTAGACAGAACGCGCGGGTAGATCAACTGGGGTGACGGCTATGAGGGCGAGTGCCCAGGATACTGTGGAATGCGCTCGAGGATGGATAGAAAACCTCCCACAAAATAAGCGGCGAGGAATGTAGTCCTGGCTCTCTTCGGCTAAGTAAAAAAAAATCCTTTTTTGAAGATGGCTGCCAAAATAAAGCCTCTATTGGGCCTTGGGCCGGTCCCGAAGAGAGAGGAGCCGTATGATGGGCAACTATCACGTACGGTTCTATAGGAGGGGAACGGCTTTAAACCCTGGGCCTAAGTAAGGTTCAAATGGAGCAAAAAAAAAGATTTTTTTCCCCTACCGACCCAATTCATCTTTGTTTATGCTATTAACTATCAGTCTAGTATTGCTTCTAGTTCATTTCGTTACTTTAAATGGAGGACACTTAGTACCAAATGCTTGGCAATCCTTTGTTGAAATTATTTATGATTTTGTGCTTAACTTGGTAAATGAACAAATAAGCGGTCCTTCTTCGATGAAACAACGCTTTTTTCCTCTAATTTTTGTCACTTTTCTTTTTTTATTATTCAGTAATCTTATTGGTATGATACCTTATAGTTTTACAGTAACAAGTCATTTTATAATTACCCTGGGTCTTTCATTATCTCTTTTTATCGGAATCACTATAGTTGGATTTCAAACACATGGGCTTCATTTTTTTAGTTTTTTATTGCCGCAAGGAGTACCCTTGCCGTTAGCACCCTTCCTAGTACTTCTCGAGTTAATCTCCTATCGTTTTCGCGCATTAAGTCTAGGAATACGTTTATTCGCCAATATGATGGCTGGTCATAGTTTAGTCAAGATTCTAAGCGGGTTTGCTTGGACTATGCTATCTATGGGAGGTATTATGTATTTAGCGCATCTTGCTCCGTTTCTAATAGTATTCGCATTAACTGGTTTGGAATTAGGTGTTGCTATATTACAAGCTTATGTTTTTACTATTTTAATTTGTATTTATTTAAATGATGCTATAAACCTTCATTAGAAGACTGGTGTAAGGAGCATCAAAACAGTTGCTACATCACTCACTTCTTTACTTTTTAAGCGCGTCATCATCAACCATAATAAAAAAGCTGGATTTGCTTTTGATGACGCAAAATAATGCACACCGATGGTCGAAGACCTTTGAACGCGCGGGATGCAAAAAGCTACGAAAAAAAAAATATTCTATATATATATATTTTGCTGCGCCCTGCGGCCTTGTAGAGTTCCCTGTTGGCGAAAGCGAATGTCCCAGGACCCCGGGGACTAATTCCTACCAAAACAAATAGGCCGCAGATACTCCTCCCCCCCGCAGCTTGACAAAAGTTGTCTTTAGTCGTCTCGGTGTGCTGATAATCGTGCGCTACCTGCAGGGTGCACAAAAAAAAACTACGCGAATATTACTGGCTTTCTGGTCGATTTTTTGATAGAAAAAACAGCAAGCAAAAAAAATATATATTTGCTGCGCCCACTCTCTTGCAACCCTTCTTTGATGCGGCAAACTTATCTTGCGCTGAGACGCTTAATGTCTAATTCTAAGAAAGGACGAATAGTTTAATTATGATAAAAGCCATGAGATGCTTATAAATGAGTAGCCAAGCGCATAACGAAGCTTGGCCTTTTTTTTCTTTCCCTAATTCCTGAATGGGGCAAAGCAAAAGGGGGCGAAGCGCAGAAAAGTTTCTAAATAATGCGCTTCGTCTCCCTCGTCGCCTGATCCCTTTTTTCTTCCACTTTAAATAGTTTACCACCATCTATAATGCGAAAAACTACGATTGGCTTGAGCCAGTTTATGAAGATCATCCCTTTTTTTACGTGCAATCCCCATCTTTCGGGAAGCATCCAATATCTCATCAGCTAAACATTGATCTAAGCTCATGCTTTTTTTGTTAATACGTCGTTTGGCTGCCGCTTCGAGCATCCAACGAATGGCTAAGGTTTCTTGACGATTTGTTGTTATAATAGATGGTACTAATTGAGTAGTACCAGAAATTCTTACCTTTTTCACTTCACAAACAGGCTTGACATTTTCTATGGCATTAACCAAAAGTCTTAATATATCGCCATGCTGAGCTAGACAATGAAAAGTTTTATAAACAATAGCACGAGATCTCGTTTTTCTACCATTAATCATGCAAATATGGACCAATTTTTTTATTAATTGTTTTTGTTTACCATGCAAGCCCCGGATATAGCCCAAATTGTCTGAGCTATTGTATATGCTTGCCCCACGACTTTTAGGTCTTGATGGCACATGCCCTTCCAGGGCATAGCATAAATATCTACAATGCGATAAACGACGCGCAAAAAAGCTTTCTGAAAAAAAAAATAGATTTTTTCCGCTAAATGGCCAATTTTCATTTTTTTTGATTCCCGCCTTTGCCTTTGATAAAGCAAAAACAAAGCTGAAATTCGATGATTTGACAAATAAATTCATATAGAATCTTTGGGTTTTTTTGTACCATATTTAGATCTGCCTCGACGTCGACTCGGTATTCCTTGCAAATCTTTAATTCCTCGAATACAATGGTATTTTACACCTGGCAAATCTTTCGCTCTACCCCCTCTAACCATAACCACAGAATGCTCTTGCAAATTATGGCCTTCGCCGGGAATGTAAGCAATTATCTCATTTCGATTGGTTAAACGTACTTTGGCTATCTTGCGTAAAGCCGAATTAGGTTTTTTTGGTGTTCTCGTCGAAACACGCAGGCATACTCCTTGCTTTTGAGGACATTGAGTTAAGGCTCGAGTACGTTGTGTGCGCCGTTTTGACTTTCTACCATGACGAATCAATTGATTTATTGTAGGCATATTTCACTTACTTGGTTTTTTTTAGAAAGTTGCATAAAATTTTTCTTTCTTATTTCTTATGCTCTATTCGTTATGGGAATGGGGCCTTTGGCCGCTATACCCTGCGCCCTTTCATTACTATGCTTTCTATGATTTTCATTCATCAGGAGGACACAAAAAAAAAGAATGAAGGAGAACAGTGAAAAACTAGAATAAAGGGCGAAGACACTGAAAAAAAAGTCTTTTTTCCACTTTTTTGTGTCCTTTTCTTTTTCAGACAAAAAATTCCTACGTGCACTGGAAAGCTCATTTCGCTTGGCTCTCGGAGCATATGTAAGTAAGGCTATCCCTTACGGGATTCGAACCCGTGTTCTCGCCATGAAAAGACGATGTCCTATACCCCTAGACGAAAGGGACAAAATTATTTCGGAGAAAAATGGTCAGCCAGAGCTGCGCTGCAATAAAAAGAAAAAAAAGTGGTACAATTTGCGGCCTGTGGCCCGTTTATACGCCACCTTTTTTTTCATTTACCTACGATAATCCATAACGCTTTCAACTAAAAAAAAACTCTGTACCTGGTCAACATTACACCAAGAGCGACCTTTAATAACGTCTGCATTTCCGCTTTTTGGATAGAGCCAATAAATTAGGTAGGAGAAATGAGAAAACAAAATCTATATATATTTTGTTTTTTTTTAGCAGTAAAACCTAAACGCGAGCTAATCAAATCAACAAAGTATTCTTTTTTGAACTTGATTACTAACGTGTTATAATGCATCCAGATCACTTAACTGCGGTCAAAATGTTGACTAATTTGACCACAGTGCTATAATAAACTTTTTCGAGTCACAGAAGGCATAAACGCCTTGAAATAATGCAATAGGGTAATACTATCCTAATTTACAAAGTATACCATCGCTTAAATTTAAATGAATAGGGAAAAAAAAGCATATCTCTTTTTTTTTTCAATTCTTCAAATATTTTTTCATATCATATATACATATGTTTTTTCTTTGTAGTAATGCAGCCTACATGACACGTAGTGCTTAAGAATAATAAATTTGTGCTTGTAGCTCAATCGGATAGAGCACCAAACTACGGATTTGGGGGTTGAGAGTTCGAATCTTTCCAAGCATGGGCCTATCCATCAAATTCTACTAAAAGAATACATCTGATAAGTGTAAAGGCCTTCTTACTTTTTTCCTATTGTTTTGTCTTGTCGGAGCTGGCGGAAATAGCTTAATGGTAGAGTATAGCCTTGCCAAGGCTGAAGTTGAGGGTTCAAGTCCCTTTTTCCGCTTGGGTTTTTATTCACCCAGTTTTCTTCTCCAAAAATCTATTTTTTTTTTCTGTCGCTTAAGGTACCAGAAGAGAGTGACCGACAAAAGTAGGGGGCCGCTTCGTTGCTTGGCAAATAGAAATCATTTGTCATGATTCAGGGCGCAGGTGCAGCCTCACGCTGCGGTGACCATTTCTCCGCGAAACGCAATTAAACCGGTGCTGTGCCCACATTATTCGCATAACAAATGATGGGGCTGGAGACAACCGAGAGGATGAAGAAATAAAACGGTACGGAGAGTCATTGGAGGCGCAGTGCTTTCCTCGTTTTTAGCAAAGGCCAATCTGCGAAAAAAATTCTTTTTTTTTATCGCGCCCCGCGAAAAGCTACGCTCTGTGGCCTTGCTCGAATTCAGTCTTGAATCCAATTCAGACTTGTGGATTATGCAACTATTACTATTATATTATGCTGAACTTATAAAAATTTTATTTATTTATTAGACATACAACTTACAAACATAGACTTAGTGCCATTTGATGGCTAACTAAGAATAGAGGAGAAGGGTATAAAAAGAAAAAACTGATTAAAAACAAAGTAATTGCTAGTAGTAAGGATTTTTCACGATCCATTGGTTTATATAGAATCCATTTTTTAGGTGTATCAAAATACATTATTTTCACAAAGCGTATATAATAAAAACAACTGATAACACTAGTAACAACTCCTATTAAGGCTAATAAGTAAGCTCCACAGCCTAGAGCAGCAAAAAACAAATAAAATTTGCTACAAAATCCGGCTAACGGGGGTATTCTTGCGTATGAAAACATAGTAATAGACAGAGTAATAGCTAAAATAGGATTAGTTTTGGCTAAAGCACCTAAATCTGCTATATATTTGAAACGGTTTTGACGTAATGCTAATACTATGGCGAATACATTGATGGTCATTAATACATAAATAAAAACACCAATTAGTAGCGATTGAATCCCTTCTATGGTTCCACATGAAAAACCAATAAAAAGATAACCTACATGTCCAATAGAACTATAAGCTAAAAGTCTTTTGACTTTGTTTTGAGCCATTGCAGCCAATGCTCCTAAGATCATAGAAGCAATGCTGCAAAAAAAGAATAGTTGTTGCCATGTTGGATCATAGAAACTATAAATAAAAACACGTACCATATTGGCAAGAATAGATATTTTAGGTGCGATAGAAAAGAATGCTGTAACCAGAGTAGGTGAACCTTCGTATACATCAGGTGCCCACATATGAAAAGGAACTGCTGTGATCTTAAATAAAAAACCTACAGCAATAAATAGAATCCCCATAAAGATACCACTAGATTGAGCACCAAATAAAGTGATTTCATATCCAGTGAAAATCTTAGCTAATTCCTCAAAATTGGTAACTCCAGTAAATCCATAAATCATAGAACAACCAAACAATAAAATTCCAGAGGAGAATGCACCTAAAATGAAATATTTTAAGCCAGCTTCTGTAGAAAATTCAGAGTCTCTTTTTGATGCTGCAATCACATAAAAACATAAACTTTGAAGCTCAATAGCTAAATACATGGCAATTAAATCATAAGCCGAAATCATGAAGAGCATACTGCAAGTAGAAAGTAGAATTAAGACAATAGATTCAAAAGCATTCAAACTCTCTTCTCTAAAATAACCCAGACACATAACTATAGTGCTAGCCGTACTTATTAATAGAAAGATTTGGCAAAAATATGTAAAATTGTCTATTATTAAATTATTATAGAATAAATTAGCAACAGTTAGAGGTGTGCTAGAAGCGACCAATAATATAGTTATTAGATACCGATAGGGTGCTTTTTCCCCCCCCGGTCAGAACCACACGTGCGGGTTTCCCCGCATGTGGCTCGTCCATGATAACTTTTTCAGGTTTACGGACCGAAACCCTCTAAGGCCGGGCCTGCATGAACAAAATAAAACACTGATCATTTCGGAGTTGGCGTTATACTACATTGTCTTCCATTCTTTTATTGGTTACGTCTGTAGGTAAATTAATCAAATTCGCTGTTTTATCTAGCTATTGCCTTAGTCTTTTATTCAGGGTTGTATATTGACGTAGGAAGTCTCATTAATATGAGGCTAAAAGTAGTAAGTAGCACTCAGCGAAAAAAATATTTTTTTTTCTCTTTAATGACATTATCCTAAATTGCTTCTCCGAGTTTGCTGTACTTTCCAGACGCGGCGCGCGCCGCGTCTGGAAAGTACAGCGCATTATCACCTACCTCCTTTTCCCCCGAGGCTTTCACTCTAAAGGGCATCGTCGTATGCTTAACATGAATTGCCCGGTGTATTTCTCAGGGTACATTGTGGAAGGGTCTGTCACCCGTACATTTTGGCTAAAGCCTTGGTCTCTAAGGGATTTTCAAAAGTATTTTTTTTTGAAAATCGTAGCAAATTTGCTACGCCCTGCTTTTATCAAAGCCGGTTCCTATAGAGTCCATTTGGATGATCCCTAGTTTGCGCGTTTGGCCGTTTGCTTGTCGTTTAGTTACGTATACCACTTTTTCTGTCCATTACAGTTACGTCCGGAGAGTTGCTCGCACGTGAGTAGCGTTCGAGCCCACGTGCCCTTCCGGCCCCGCCTTTCGTCGGGGGAAGTTACCTTACTCCTATGCGTACGATTGTACTTGCGACGAAACGCGGATAGTACCCATGCTATGGTTCCTTGCGGTCTGATCCCACATAAGGTTAGGGAGTCTACCCGAGCGATTGTTTTCAACCATCGTCTTCTCAAACGCGCCCTCCTAGGCGCACAACACTAAGTAAACCAAGCCAACTAACATTACACACTAATGGTGGATAATCATATTTTTTAGAGGTACTAAATACAACTCCATAAATAAGCAAAATGATGGTTGCGTTAATAAGAAAGATCTCTGGGAAAAGCGCTAAAAAATCATGTTCAAACATTTCTTCAAACCTCTTTTTTATGTTTTTCAATCAAATTTTCCATGTTGCACTAAGTTACTTACGGAAGTATGCATACACTCTAAGAAAACTTCGGGGTAAACACCCATCCAAATAACTCCGACAATAAAAGGGAAAAATATTAGAACTTCTCTTCTATTTAAATCGGAGAATTTTTGGAGGAATTTGGGTTTGAAATTCCCAAAAATTACACGATTATATAGCCAAAGAGAATAAGCTGCGCCTAAAATCATTCCAAGTGCCGCTAATGTGGCCACTAAGCTATTTCTTTGGAAAGCTCCTACTAAAATAAGAAATTCTCCGATAAAGCTGCTAGTACCGGGTAAACTCATATTGGCTAAGGTGAAGAATAAGAAAATCGTCGAGAACATTGGCATGGTGCTGACTAAACCTCCATAATATTTAACAAGTCGAGTCTTATGTCGGTCATATAAAACACCAACACATAAAAAAAGGGCTGAAGAAACCATTCCATGACTTAACATAAGTAAAATACTACCTTCAATTCCTTGTATGTTTAGACTAAACATACCAATAGTCACAAAATTCATATGAGCTACTGAAGAATAGGCAATAATTTTCTTCAGATCGATTTGTCTTATTGTAGTCAAGGAAGTATATATAATAGCAATAACGCTTAAAGTATAAATGAAAGGAGTAAAATAAAGTGTCGCTTCAGGAAACATGGGTATAGAAAATCTTAAAAAACCATAGGTTCCTAATTTCAAAAGAATTCCTGCCAATATTACAGATCCAGCCGTAGGTGCCTCTACGTGAGCTTCAGGTAACCAAATATGAACTGGTACCATAGGCACTTTTACGGAAAAAGAAGCAAAAAAAGCAATCCATAGCAATATTTGGCGCCGCTCACTAAATTCTGTGGTTAATAATATTTGTAAATCAGTGGTTCCTGTTTGGAAAAAAATAAATAAAATGGCTAAGAGCATAAAGACAGATCCAAGTAAAGTATATAAGAAAAACTGATATGCTGCTTGAATTTTTCTTTGTCTAGAACCCCATACCCCTATGATAATAGGAGAGTAAGGGATGATAGGCCCTCGGCTTTATCTCCCCATGATAAATGAGTCGAGAAAAAGCTCCTGTAGGTACCCACACCCTTCTCAAAGAACCGTACGTGACACTCTCGCGTCATACGGCTCCTTCCCAAAATAGCGGATGAGCCGAGAATAAAAGCCAAGCAAAAAAAAACTATATAGATTTTTGCAGAAAGGGCTTTACGCCTTTTTTTGGCTTGGCGTTTTAAAATATTTTTTCATTTCGGTCTCCTTTTTTGTCCCAGCGACTCATCCCGCGGCCTCGCCAATAACTTCCCTACAGAGGAATTGACCTGAGGTCCTCTTTCAAGATCAGAACGATTATCCTTGTCAGCTCAATAGGTAGTTAACAAATTTATGTCCATCCCCAGGCGTCGAGTACTTTTTTTTCCCCACCACCCTTGTAGCTGTCATCTGTAATTCGCGCAAGTGTGTCTGCACCCCCTAGACTTCACGAAAACTGTTTTCTCGTAGCAAAACTCCATTCTTCTCTGCCTAGGAGCACCCTTTCCTGCATGTTTATACAATATTCGAGTAGGCAGAGTGAAGTCCTGCAAAGTACCCACTCAAAGTACCCCCCAATCCCAAATAGGTCATCCGACGGGTTCGACCAAAAAGCTATGCTTACACACAAGACTACCCTTCTCCGAAAGCTTCGCGAACCTACTGGTCTTCAGATCGCTCAGAAGGGTTTACTGCACAAGGCTCCTGCAGAGGCGGCGCTTCGCGCCGCGAATATCAGATGCTCAGCTCCGCACAACATAGGGATTAAAACGCTTTCGAAAAAAACATAAAATAATAAAAGATCCGCCATGCAAAATACAGCAATCATGAAAGATTCACAAATTAGAAAGGCTATCATATACTCTTTTTTATAACTTTTAATACTGGACCAACCTACTAAAATGCAAATAGGAATTAAAAATGTGGTCAAGACTACGAAAAATAAAGAGATACCATCTATACCTATATAAAAATTGATGTTTGAATAAGGAAGCCATCGAATGGTTTCCACGAATTGAAATTTGGCTGTAGAATTATCGAATTGTATCCAAAAAAAAAGGGAATATAGAAAAGTAATCAAAGAGGTGCACAAACCAATACTTTGTATCAGTCGTATTCTGGGATTAGGGATAACAAAAAGAATAATGCTTCCTAACAAAGGACACAGAATAAGACCACTGAGATTGGAATAAAATGGAGCTAAAAATTGTAACATAAATGTTTACTCTTTTTCCAAAAGATCCCGGGGACGCAGCTCTCTTCGCAGGCCGCGGGTCCACATTTCTTCTCGGCTTTCCAGCCATAGAGGCCTTATGGGTATATCATCATAACCCCCTGCACTTCTATAAAGCCCGCAATAATTGCATAACTTGATGAGCTTTTATACGCGCATACTATGTAATTGCATGCTTCGTCTTTTGCCGCTTTGTTCAATGCTTTAGGGCTTGCTATTATGACCAGACGGCCTCAGTCACGATCGAGGAGGATAAAAAAAGCCGAAAATTTTTTTTTTCGTTTTATGGTTTTTTTCATTTTCTCTTTTTCGATTTATTATTCTATCATTCCAACCTTTACTTTTTTCTTCTTCTTTTTCAGATTCCTCATAGACCCAAGGCAATAACGTGCTTTATTCGAGGACCCATTTTTTTTTACGATTTATCGTAGCTAGACCGCAGAGCATAGCTTAGGCTCCAAAAAATCTATTTTTTTTGCTTGTTAGGCTTCGTCGGGCCTCAGCCCTCCCTCTCAGCGAAGCCGAAAAAAGGGCGTAGCACTGGCTTATCATTGCGTCCCTTAAAGTTTCATGGTATTATATAAGGAAGTATGCCCCCTTTAGCTCGTGCTAATGTCGTTTTCAAAATGAATAAATAGAAAACTCACTATGTAAATAAAATACAATCGATTATCTACCCAAAAAGAAATAAAATCCCACAGACCTATTATGGTAATAAATATGGTTAAGCCAATCAACATTACAAAAGCATAATGATAAACAAAACCACTTTGAAGTTTACTTATCTGCTTGGCTAATTTTCGAAATGTGTACGAAATTCCATAAGGTCCCAAGATTTCAATAGCACCCTTGTCTAAAACTTTAAATGAAACTTCATATCCAAAACGTAAAAAGAATCTAACTATAAAGTCATTAAAAAGTTTATCAAAAAACCAGCGCTTATTTAAAAAGCAATATACTCGATTACCCAAAGTACTAGTTTTCAAAGCAAAAGTTAATGGATTTGCTACAAAATTTATATTATATGCCATAAAAGCACCTAAAGTACTAAACAAAATAGGAATTAGTTTGATAATTGTTGAAGTAGCAAACTCGGATTCGGCAAGAATTTCATTTTTTGGTAGTATGAGAAGGGAATTAGCCCAAAAATGGGTACCTAAACCAATCATCATATCGGTTCCTAAGCCGTTCCATTGCTGGAACGGCTTGGCTTCAAAACCGTACGTGAGGCTTCCGCCTCATACGGCTCCTCTCAGAATTTTTACGTCTTCTTGCTTGTTTTCAACATGGCAGTGCTTGTCCATAAGTTTTCTAGGAACACGCAAGGATTTCACTTTGATGTGCTCTACTTTCATGCTCTCGTGGTTTTCTAACATGTTTGGGCGATGTAATAAAGAAAGAGCCCTTCAGCTTTTTGATTACCGCATTTGGAACCTTTAGATTTCAGTAGATAGTAGTTCCGTTGAAGGTGCGCAGTAGAACAGAGAAGTCAAGAGCAAAAAAAAAATATAGATTTTGTTGCTGTTGCGCTCTTTTTTCACGCGGCTTTTCATTTTATTGGACTCTTATTTTGTCTTGCCAACATGTGCTTGTGGCTAGCTATCCAACTCAGTTTGACCAGGTAATATTCTCTTTTCACCCCGAAGGCCGTTGTGCGAGAGTCGTACAAAATCCAGTTATCTTGGTATACTTTCCTTTTGAAGAGCCAGCTTCTCTTTTCGGGGAAGTACTTTTGTTTGATTTTATCACGACCCCATGTCGGATGCCGTCGGTATACCCATGCTCGGATCTTTTGAAAAATATCATGGTCTAATCTCCGAAATAGATTGTTGCATTCAGAGTATTTGAAGTAGTTGCCCCATCCTACTATTTGGGGTACTAGGGTTATGATAAGTTGGTAGGCTGCTTTTCCTTTTGACAATTGAATGGCCCGTCGAATATCTTCGAGAAATCTCCGGCGAGACTCACGAGACGGAGTTATTAAAGTTCTAACTTTGCCCCATTTCCAGATATGATTGATTGAAAACCCTAGAAATTGGAACCCGGATCCAGTGTTGACTACCTGGATTTTCTCTGAGTGCAATTCTAGTCCCATGCACTTTAACCATTCCCTTAGGAAGACCTGAGCTTGTTCTATGATCTCTTTGGATTGGTGAAGTACAACGAAGTCGTTGGCATATCTAATCAGTATCGGAGTTGGTTCTTTGGGATATGCTCTCAGTGACCACTCTGTTAAAGCTGTCTCCATCCCATGGAGAGCAATGTTGACTAGCAGTGGGAACATCACGCGATAGGTGCCCTTTTCCATGTACTGAGCATTATTTCTTAATCCGGTCATGAGGTTGACTTTAAGCCAGGCTTTGACCTGTTTGGCTAAATTAGGCAAAGTTTTCAGTTTGTCCAATAGGGCTTGGTGGTCGATGCGATCGAAACATTTGGAAATGTCCGCGTTCAAAACATACTTGGGCTTGGCTTGAATAGCGTTGAATATGGCTTTGATGGCATTCTGGCAGCTTCGTCCGGGTCTGAATCCATAAGAATTGGGTTCGAAGCGGGCTTCCCATTCAGTTTCTAAGGCCATTTTGATTAAAGCTTGCTTCGCTCTGTCTTCAATAACACAAATAGGCCAAGAAGATGAAAAGACGCGAAGTTTAGTTCGAAAAAAAAAATATAGATTGTTTTTTACTTTCCATTTTCCAGGCGCAAAGCGTACCTGATTGACTCTACGTTTTGTTGCGCCTAGTGCAGAAAAGGCGCAACAAAATCTATATTTTTTTTTTGCTCGTAGTTTTCTGGGGTGCTCTTCTTTTCCTTGGGGCTTTGATATTATTATCTGACGAATGGGCGTAGCCTTTCCATCCAATTGAAGACCTCTTGCCATCTCTATTTTTTGTGACCCTGAGGCACCCAACTTCTTGTAAATGTCAGGGTCCTTTTTCCTTTGGTTTTCTTGTGTAACTCGTCTTACGGCTAAGAGTCTGGCATGTAGATTTCGTATGAGTCTAAATTGTAGAGCACGCATCTTGTCCATATTGTTGGAGCGAGAAGCTTGGTAAATCCTGGTTTGGAGTCTAAAAACAACTGCCTCGACCTTGGGCCAAGGAATTTGTTCCCAGGGTATCGTTTGGGTATCTATGTAGAACCTACTCATAACTTATTCTCCTTTCCAGTTTTTACTGAAATCCTAAATCTCCAAGTGGGCATAATGAAAATGCTGCGAAAAAAAATCTATTTTGGCTGGCTGCACTCTGCGGCCTTGGCTTTTTAGAGAATCCTGCTCTCGTCGGGTTTATAGCTTGGCAGCCCGCCGCAAGGGAGCCCTACCAGAGTTTTCCAGTTTTGAGTGTATTGGATAGTTATAGCGGCCCATAGGCGCAAGATGTACTTTGCGGGGTGGTCCCTTGGACATAGTCCTTTCAGACAGTGGCCATTTAGTCCAAGGTCCATTGGATGTTCGGTGCAAGACCAAAAATTTGCACTGCAAGTACCCTTTATTCCTCCTTTTCATTCTAAGGTTCGTCCCTCAGTGTGGTCAGTACTTGATACTGTCGGGCAACAAAGCTTACACTTGTTTACTTATAGTGGTTCACCAAGGCCTCTTTCCTCCTCCTTTTTTTGCTTACTTCTAACTCGGAGGCTGCCGGACCTCCTACAAAGGGAAGAGAGTCGACTGAACATCTCAGCCATTGGCGGGAATTTCGCCCGCATCCAATTCTCAATTATTGTTCACTTTGAAAAAGAATTTCTTTTTTAAGTGAGCAACAACCGCTTCGTCACAGGAGTGACTTATGGGCTAACAGGTCACACTTTGGCCACGTATCCTACAAAAATACTTCCAAAAGCTAAAAAGATTAAAGGGATTGCCATAAGAATGGGCGCATCATGACATCGTAAGATGTCTCGCTTGAATGAATTTGTTGATGCTAAAAAAGTTAAAAAAAGTAGACGAAAAGAATAATAAGAGGTGAAGAAGACAGAAACACTTCCCAACCAGAAAGCAAAGTTACCACTAATCGTATATTTAGTATAAGCGAGCTCTAAAATAACATCTTTAGAATAAAATCCAGTACAAAAAGGAAAACCTATTAAAGATAAGCTGCCTATAAGCATCATGGCATAAGTGAAAGGTAATAAGGAAGCAAGCCCTCCCATCTTACGCATATCTTGCTCATCCGACATGGCATGAATCACTGAACCTGCACTTAAAAAAAGTAATGCTTTAAAAAAAGCGTGATTCATTAAATGAAATACGCTAACGGAATAGTTGGAAATACCGCAAGCAAATATCATATAGCCTAATTGGCTACAAGTTGAATAGGCTATGACCCTCTTTAAATCATTCTGTAATATTCCAGTGGTTGCCGCGAAGAATGACGTCATAGCCCCTACGAAAGTAATGACAATCAAAGCAGTGGGTGAATATTCGAATAAAGGGGAGCACCTTGCTATCATAAAAACGCCTGCTGTTACCATAGTAGCTGCATGAATCAAAGCAGATACTGGAGTGGGCTACTCTTTAATAATTTCTTACGCTCCCATAAGGCCAAGAAAGAATATTTTAGAGCATTAGGTAATAAGCTAATGAGCCTAGCAAGAGTAGGGACTGTATCTTCCACTTATGAAATAGAGACTCTCCCAAGAATCTTACGGATGCTGCGTCCCTAACAACTAAGATGTTTTTTTTCTTTTATACATGAGACACCGTCTCAGCTCCATCCCAACGCTTTTCGCAAGTATAGATATATTTTGCGAAGCAACAAAAAATATTTAAGCTTTTTTAAACTGCATCCTGGTAGATTCAGTGCGCGGCGCTTTGGTGAGGATGACAATAAGGCTGGGCTCAGGCGGAAAGTTGGAATGTAACATCAGGCCGCGCTGGGAAAAAAACAATATATATATATATTGTTTTCCGTTTCCAGCTTATAACCAAAATGATGAGGAGTATTTGATTCAATACAATATTTTCTACATGCCTAAATCCTATACGGATCCTTCTATTCCATAAGACCTGCATATCTAGACTATATAATCTAAAAAAAAAATGATCGAATCTTCACGACAAAAGAATGCTTCGTATCTTAGTTAAATCTGGCCAGCTTCTCTCTTCAAGAATAAATTCCATTTCGAACAAGAGGTCTCACGTACAGTCTCTGAGGATCCTATAGAGCTCCTTCAGCCTTTACTTCGTTGGGTGGATTTGGCCTTCCTTTATAGGTTTCCTGCTGATTGGTCAAAATGAGATATTTTTCCGATGGGGACTCTCATTTGATCGACGATTCCAGCATACAGTGAGATTGTTATAATGTACCTATTGGCAGGCACATGAGAGCCCTCAAATATTCGAAAACCCTCCATTGCATCAGGTAACCGAGTATGCAATCCTATTTGTGCAGATTTTCCAACAGCACCAATGAAAAGTAAAATACAAATAACAGTTATGGCATGAAATCTCATATTGCAAAAAATGAAATAATGATGGGGTTCAGAAAAGGTGCTGGCACGAGCAAAAATAGTCGAAAAGTCTACTGTTTGAAAAATAGTAAAACAACCCATAATCCCGAGAGCTAATCCGAAATCACCTACTCGATTGACAAGCATAGCTTTTATAGCTGCTTTATTGGCCTGAAGTCGTGTAAACCAGAAATTAATTAACAAATATGAAGCGAGGCCTACTCCTTCCCATCCTAAAAATAATTGAATAAAGTTATCTCCGGTGACCAACATTAGCATAAAAAAAGTAAAAATGGATAAATAGCACATAAATCGAGGGCTGTGCGGGTCCTCAGACATATATGAAATAGAATAGAGATGAACTAAGCTACTTACAAATGTAACCACAATTAACATAACTACAGTCGGACTATCAAACACAGAGTCAAAAGTTTTATTTTACCGGGGCCTTGAATCGCAGAATCAAGCAGGAAATTTTTTGCGTACCGCAATGCGGCGGTCGTTCACTCGAGTAAAATAATAAAGTGCTCTCCGAACCGTGCGAGATAGTTACCTATCACACGGCTCACCAACTTGAGATTGTTATTAAGGCTTGGAGTAACCACTGTATGTTTAAGCGGGCCGCAGCAAAAAATAGATTTTTTTTTATTTGCTACATATTTTTTTTCTATCGCCTAGTCGTATAGTGTCGCTTACCTTTGCCACTCAAGCGTACGGCATCTGCCGACTTAGGCTTCTTCCCTTTTGCTGATATCAGCGTTTTTCTGAAAAAACTCGCAGCAAAAAAATTTTTGAATATTTGAAGCGAGTAGGCAGGTACTACAAGCCCTCTGTCCCACGCATCTCTATCTAGAAAAATGTATGGTTCACCGGTTCCACCGAATACTCTATCGATATCGAGACATAGGTGCGCTTGAAGTGGTGTGCTGTCCTTATTGGACTCAGGCCCCCTATTTGTTCAGGCATATGCGCCCTCTTGCTGCCTATATGCAGGGGGAACGCGGGCCTCGCCCGATGCGCCAAGTTTGGGATACCTCCTCCACCTTACGTTTGTTACCTATGGCCTCACCTGTGTCTCAAAGACACGATCAGGGCACAGCCAAGGATATTTTTGGCTACGTCCAGTATGCCCTTTTCCCGACATGCTATGATGCTCTACAGGAGTTCGCCCCAGAGAGTGAGTCGAGTCCGTCTCACCACAGAGCAACTGCAGCGTCCAGATAATCTATCTATCCAGCAATTCATCCGGTGACTTCACGGTCGCCAAAGAAGCCCCAAGAAGCATCAAACATCTCGGAAAAAATCCATGGAGCAATTTTTATATAGCAAGCACTGGCTCCCAGTGCAACTTCATAAAAAGCAATCAAAGATAAAATGAAAGATAATGAAACACACGTGGTTGTGACTATAGCAGTTCCTCGTAAACCAAGAAGACGACCAAAAGCACCTGCTACACAACTACCTAGTAAAGGTAAAGTTACAATTAATAAATACATACATAAATCATTTTTTTTATTGTGACCAAAATACAGTCGATTGGGTAGATAATTGATTGTATTTTGGGCGACAGCTGCACGAGCCAAGACTTAGATGAAGGCTCTGTTAATCTTAATAAATTGACACAGCCCAACAAATCAAGTTTTTGACGCATCCAATAGAGTTCGCCGCATGCCATTACTATATAATGACATAATTGAAATTGAAAGAGAGGTCATCTTGGATCACTCCATTTTATTAGTAATCCACAAAATAAAAAAAAAATATATATATATCTATAGATATAGATACATATTTTTACTTCCTCGCCAACTTATTATTTTCTACTATATTCTATTATATAGATGGCAAAACTACGTAAAACAAAGCTCAAAATTTTAACCTTTGCACTTTATGATTTTTTTATAAAAAAGCATTATTTTCTTTTAGTTCTAAATAGAGGTTTTGGAGTATTCTGCATATTGTATAAAAGTCATTGCCATTGCCAAGGCAACCATGGTTAGATTAAATTGAATCATTTTTTCGGCACTATCTCGGATCTAAGATAGACTGGTATAAATCAATGAAAAAGGAGTCTCTACACACCTTAAGACAGAGGACTATAGATTTTTCAAATATTTGAAAAAACGCCGCAGATTCAGCCGAGCCGGGATAAGCCGGAGATGTCTATAAAATGAAATAGCAAAAAGAAAACGAAACAAAAAGATTGTGTTTCCATTCTGCGCTTCGTTTCCTTAAGCTCACTTGGTGAAAATGGTAAACACGACAGACTTAAAATCTGTTCCTATGGGTTATCGGTTCAAGTCCGATAGTGAGCATACTCGCTTGGTGAAAATGGTAAACACGGCAGTCTCAAAATCTGTTCCTATGGGTTATCGGTTCGAATCCGATAGCGAGTATTTTAATGTCTGAATTGAAAAAAAGGGCGAGTATAACTTAATAGGTGAAAGTGTCAGATTGTGAATTTGAAAACACGGGTTCAAATCCCGTTATTCGCCAAAAAAACAAATCATCCATTAGCTTAAATCTTTACAATCTTCGAGGGCGCTGCTTTTCGCAACAAAAAATATTTTTGGGGGATTTCCCAAAATATTAAAAAAAAAAAGCTTCGCTATAAACTACGCGCCCCAGTTCTGTTAATAAAGCCTGCGGCCTTAATTGGCAAAGTGGGGGCCCAAGTTAGTTACTAAGTGGTTATCCTCTGGTGACTAAGTAACCCTCCTTGCGTCTTTTCTTGTATAGTGGGTGAAGCATAAATTGGCTTGTTCAAACAAAAACATAAAGAATTATATGGGTGAAAAATGAGCTCAAAAAGTTGTTGAAATACTGATGTTATTTCCAAATTAGCCGCTTTTTTTATATCCATATGATTGACTAAAGTAGATTGAAGTTGTCCGTATAATAAAACTAGATTTTGGTTGTATGAGGCCGAAGGTAATAACTGTGACCATGTATTATCTGGTGCTTCTTTAGTTAAGTACAAGATACAAGTGGGGCCTGCGCTATAAGCAAGCTGCTCAATAAAACCACCTTGCTTGTTTTTATGTGGTAGTTTCCCTTTGTAATTTGGTCGAAATAAAGTTCTACCTCGAAAGGCACACAATAAATTTTTGAGTTGTCGCCATTGTCGACTTGTCAAGCCACTACAATGAAACAAAAGAATATATGGAGATTCTTTTTCGATCTCTTGGGCTTTTTTCCGTATAACAATTTGTTTTATTAGCATAGGATCATTATTATTATTTTTTTTTTAGTTTCTTTTCTTTTTCTTTTTTGGCATACCTTGGATTTAAGTAAGTGATGCCGGGTTTTTTTTTCATATCAAACAAATGCTATGTTTGTCAACATGGTTTCTATTTTCTGAATAATAAACCGCATAGCACAAATAGTGGAGGTGAGGGCAACCTTGCGTCGTACTATACAATAATTTTGTTAGGGCACACAATAGATTTTTGAACAGAGAAATATTTTTTTTTCGAACCTCATATCTTTAGCCATACTAATTGGACCTTCTCGCTTTTTTGAACCTTTGGCCGGAAGACACAAGGCTCAGCCCCGAGCTCAATATTCTAGTCTATTTCCACGAAAAGAGCATTTATGCGTTTTCTGATGATGAAATTGAAGCCCGCATGCTT